AAAATAAAGCTTGAGCTTAATTCTATTGAAGCTATTAAACGTGGGGTTCAGGCGGGCTTAGGAGTTTCATTTGTATCTATTCTTATGGTTAAAGATGAATTATATTCAAGTCGTTTGAACTCAGTAATAATTAATAATAGAAATATTAGCAAACGTTTAACTTTGGTTGTTAACTTGAAAGTTACTGAGTCTCAATTATCTGGAAAATTTTATAAATATTGTTTTGCTATATTAAAAACACGTTTATATATTAAATTCCTTAATTTAGATTATTAGTGAAAAAGTTTTTGAACATCTAAATTTAGATGTTCAAAAACTTTTTCACTAATAATCTAAATTAAGAAGTATTAAATAAGCAAAACTAACGCCTCCAAATGAACCAATAAAAAATCCAGAAGTAAATTGATTCCAATTTTTACCATTTAATAAATCATTTTTATTAATCACCTCAGAATCTTGGAAAGTTACTTTCCCATACATAGCTAAGCAAACAGTTAATATTGTTACTAAACCCACAGAAGATAGAAACCCAATTAAAAGTGAAATTTCAGACGTTCGTAATGGTCCTAATTTTTCAAACGGTCCTAGTAATAAATAACCATGTGCCATACCAATTTCTAACCCTCGTAAAAGAGGAGATAGTCCTTTTCTATAAGCTGGTAAACTACCTAAATAAGCTTTTGTTGCTGCTGATGAAGTGACTGGTGTTGATAAGTGCCCAACCGAAGGATCATCGTTGTAAGGTTTAATAAAACTTGTCATAAGTATTTTGTAAAACTTTATTATATAAAAATATTTATATCTTTTTAAAAGAGAATAATTTAGGATTCCAGTGAATGAGAAATTTTTTTTTGAACCAGTTGAGCCAATTAAATTAGTGTATTTTTGGTTTTAGATATATAATAGTATATTATATCATTTTTTATAATTTTTAGCCAAGGAAAAAAAATGAGTGTTCTTATTGATTATGTTTTATTGTTAGGTATCGCCTTTGTACTTGCATCTGGTTTATTTTTAGGTCTTAAAGGAATTAAATTAATTTAGTTTTTTTTAGTTTTGTTAATATTTAAATTAAATTTAGAATTTTAGTCTAAACATTTATAAATTCTATACTGTTAAGAAAATAAAGAAAGAATTATGAGTACTGAAAAAATTAATAACTTATTAAAACGTGATATTGTAGTTGGTTCTAGACGTTTTAGCAATTATTTTTGGACATTTATTTTATTTTTTGGGGGATTGGGGTTTTTACTTACAGGTATTTCGAGTTATTTACAAAAGAATTTATTATTTTTTATTAACTCTACAGAATTATCCTTTTTACCTCAAGGGCTGGTTATGACATTCTACGGAGTTGTTGCTATAAGTTTAAGTATATATATTGGGCTTACTGTTTTTTGGGATGTTGGTAGCGGATATAATGAATTTGATAAACAAAATGAACTGATTAGAATAGTACGACGTGGATTTCCAGGAAAAAACCGTCAAATATTATTAGTATATGCGTTCAAAAATATTAAAAGCATTAAATTAAATATTCAAGATGGTATTAACCCTAAGCGTGTTATTTATCTATGTACAAAGGATCAACGAGAAATTCCACTTACACCTGTTGAACAACCAAGGTCTTTAGAGATTTTGGAAAATGAAGCTTCTGAATTAGCAAGATTTTTAAATATTAATCTAGAAGGACTTTAATTTATTAAAATTAGTATAGATAATATTTTTTTTAAACTACTTATTTATTTATTTATCTTTTAGTTAGAATAAAACTAATAAACATAAATAAATTATATTATAGTAGGTTATAAGTGCGAGCATAGTTTAGTGGTAAAACCATAGCCTTCCAAGCTATTGATGCGAGTTCGATTCTCGCTGCTCGCTAATAAGAAAAATTCCCACTTAAAAATTTTTTAACCTAATTCTATTTAATGATATTTTAATAGGAATGAGAAATAATTTTGTTATACTTATAAACAAGAAAAGTATAATATATTTTTATAAAATGGAGAAAGTTTTAAAATGTCTGGTGGTTCAACAGGGGAACGTCCTTTTTCTGATATCATAACAAGTGTACGCTATTGGATTATTCATAGTATTACAATTCCTTCTTTATTTATTTCTGGTTGGTTATTTATAAGTACTGGTTTAGCCTATGATGTTTTTGGAACTCCTAGACCTAATGAATACTTTACACAGGACAGACAACAAGTTCCGTTAGTAAATGATAGATTTAGTGCTAAGCAAGAACTAGAAGACTTAACAAGAGGATTATAAAAAAAAATATAAAATTTAGGAGAAATACGTGACTAGAAATACAAATCAACCTGTAGCTTACCCTATTTTTACTTTCCGTTGGCTTGCTATACATGGTTTAGCTGTCCCAACGATATTCTTTATAGGTGCAATTACATCAATGCAATTTATCCAACGATAGGAGTTTATTCAATGACAGGTCCAAATCCTAATAAGCAAGAAGTTGAAATAAGTCGTACATCTTTATACTGGGGTTTATTATTATTTTTCATATTAGCAGTACTTTTCTCTAGTTATTTCTTTAACTAAAGAATTTTGTAATTACTAGATAGGATTTTTATAAGGTTAAGAAAAGATATAGGAGTAAGAGAATATTATGGCAGGAACAGGAAGAATACCACTTTGGTTAGTCGCATTAGTTGGTGGCCTAGGAGTTATAGTTGTTGTAGGGACTTTTATTTTTGGTTCTTATTCTGGGTTAGGGTCTTCACTTTAACGATCAATTGCTATGGGCTTATTGTTTATCTACATTGAAAAAGACACTATTGAATAATTTTCGAAATTTCCAAGGTTCTCTAGAGAACCTTGGAAATTTCGAAAATTATTCAATAGTGTCTTTTTCAATGTAGATAAACAATAAGCCCATAGCAACGGCAGGAAAAACTAGCCCAACTAAAGGGACTAAAATTGAAGGTAAATAATTAATTAACATAATATATTTTATTAATAAATTTTGTAGTAAACGATACTAACACATAGATTTAAGACTAAATTTAAACTATACGAATGCATTCAACAAAGAGTGAAAATTTTTATAATCGTCTAAAAGAAATGCATAACTTTGCAGAAATCTACGCTAAACAAACTAATACCTTTTTTTGCTTAGACCCTTCAATAACTTCTGTAATTATTACAGGGTTAGCTACTTATAAAGATAAGTATGGAGTTCCGTTATGTCCTTGTAGAAATTTTCGTAGTGAAAAAGCTGAAATTGAACTAAATTATTGGGTTTGCCCTTGTGTTTCAATGCGCGAACGGAAAGAATGTCATTGCAAATTATTTGTACAACCTAATGACTCAAGTGCCTCAGAAACTCAAAAAATTAGCCTAGATACTATTTATAAAAATTTATAAATCAGCTTTTTTTGCTATAAAAATAATTAGTGGGCCTGATACAATAATTAGTGTTGCAGTAATTACTTGACCAATAACTTGCCAATTCATACGATTGTTCTCCTGAGTAATTATTTAGATATTTTTATATACATAAAAACGGAAATACTTATTAATAATACTTATTTAAATCCACAAGACTAAAAAATCATTTATTAATACTTTTATTATAATTCAAACTAATCAAGAAAATAAAAACTAAGATCCCTATTTTTATTTTCTTATAAAAGTATCTTAATTACTTTCCAACATTTTTAGTAAGTTATTAGGGATTAAGTTTAATAAATTATGGACAAATAAAAATTAAAAAAAAAATCATTAATCAATAAATATTTTTACTTAGGAGTGAAAAAATATGGAAACACCAAAAAGCTTAGAAAATTTATCGTTAGAAAAAAATTTAAACTTAAAACAAGTCTATTTAGACACACAAATAAAAACGATAATTGACATATTGGAAGAAGAATTAGTTGGTTTAATACCTGTTAAAACAAGAATTCAAGAAATTTCAGCATTACTAGTTATAGACAAATTAAGAGAAAACCTAGGGTTCACAACTGGAAACCCAGGCTTACATATGTCTTTTACTGGCAGTCCAGGTACAGGTAAAACTACGGTTGCAACACGTATGGCTGATATTCTTTTTAAATTAGGACATTCAAAAAAAGGACATTTATTAACCGTAACTAGAGATGATTTAGTTGGACAATATATTGGACACACTGCCCCAAAAACTAAAGAAGTACTGAAAAAAGCAATGGGTGGTCTTTTATTTATTGATGAAGCTTATTATTTATATAAGCCAGATAATGAGAGAGACTATGGAAGTGAAGCAATTGAAATTCTATTACAAGTTATGGAAAACCAACGTGACGATTTAGTAATTATTTTCGCAGGGTATAAAGAACGTATGGAACAATTCTATAGCTCTAACCCAGGTTTATCTTCACGAATAGCAAACCATGTTGATTTCCCAGATTATTCTCCAGATGAACTACTTATTATTGCTAAAATGATGCTAGAAGAACAACAATATCAGTTTTCTCCTGAAGCGGAACCAGCATTTTTAAATTATATTTTAAAACGTCGTGAACAGCCACTATTTGCAAATGCCCGAAGTATAAGAAATTCTTTGGATAGAGCTCGAATGAGACAAGCAAACCGTAATTTTGATAGTGGTGGGCGTGTACTTACTAAAGCAGATTTAGTTACAATTACAGACGCCGATATTACGGCTAGTAGTGTATTTAGCTTATAATATATTTAAATCAAGCTAAATTAAAATGAGAAATATAAGTAAATAATTTCCGCATATTCTGAATTTATTTAATCACATGTACAACAAATTATTAGAATATGTTGTACATGTGATTAATTGAATTTACTCCACATACCTTTTTTGTACCTGTAAAATTATATATTAATCTTATTATAAAATATTCGAAGGTTTAATATAACATCATTTATTTTACAGCTCCATCAAATTCTTTTTTCCCAGCCTTTATTTATTTTTTGACACTTCAGGATAAATTACCCAATACCTATATTTTCTTGTTATCTTCACTATATAATAAAATTCATTGATTATAACCTAATAAAATTTTTACATACCATAGTGTCGCTATCTCAAGAGAGTCTATTTCTTTATATATTTTTAGGTATAGATAAAATAGAAAAAGCATTTTTATTTGTCATTAATTACCGATTATTTGTTTAAAATATTATTTTAAGGTATATAATTTTATTTGTTTTAGTATTAATACTTAAATGCAGTAATATTTGATAATATATGAATTATACCCATCTTAACATAGAATAAGCTTTTGTGTTTTAAAAAATACTTAGGAATATTAGAATGCAAATCTATTATGTTATATATGTATATAGAGTAATAAGAAGTTTTATACTTCTTATTACTCTAGCGATCTTTTGATCTATCTCTCTTATTTACGCCAAACAGTAGCTATAGATAAGATAATAATACAGAAATAAATCTGATTATTTTAAGTGAATTAACCAACAACAGAAGGAGCAGAAATCGCAACAGGAAGAATTTCGTTAGATGCTAAATCTAATGGGAAATTATGAGCGTTACGTTCATGCATTACTTCCATACCTAAATCTGCACGGTTGATGATATCAGCCCATGTGTTAATAACACGACCTTCACTATCTACAACAGACTGGTTAAAGTTAAAACCATTTAAGTTAAATGCCATAGTACTAACACCTAAAGCTGTTAACCAAATTCCAACTACAGGCCATGCTGCAAGGAAGAAATGTAAAGCTCTAGAGTTGTTGAAACTAGCGTACTGGAAGATTAAACGACCAAAGTAACCATGTGCAGCTACAATGTTGTAAGTTTCTTCTTCTTGTCCGAATTTGTAACCGTAGTTAACAGATTCAACTTCACTTGTTTCACGTATTAAACTTGAAGTTACTAAAGAACCATGCATAGCACTGAATAATGAACCACCAAACACACCAGCAACACCAGCCATATGGAATGGGTGCATTAAAATGTTATGTTCAGCTTGGAAAACGATCATGAAGTTAAATGTACCAGAAATACCTAAAGGCATACCGTCAGAGAAACTACCTTGACCGATAGGGTAAACTAGGAATACCGCAGAAGCTGCTGCTACTGGAGCAGAGAATGCTACGAAAATCCAAGGACGCATACCTAAACGGTAGCTAAGTTCCCATTCACGACCCATCCAACAAGCAACACCAATTAAGAAATGGAATACGATTAATTGGTAAGGACCACCATTGTATAACCATTCTTCAACTGAAGCAGCTTCCCAAATTGGGTAGAAATGGATACCAATTGCATTTGAACTAGGTATCACAGCACCACTGATGATGTTGTTACCGTATAATAAAGATCCGGCTACTGGCTCACGAATACCATCAATATCTACAGGAGGTGCTGCGATAAAAGCAATGATGTAACATGAAGCTGCTGTTAATAATGTAGGAATCATTAAACAACCAAACCAACCAATGTATAAACGGTTTTCAGTACTAGTGATCCATGTAGCAAATGTTCCCCAATCTCTTTTTTCACTTTCGCGTCTTTCTAAAGTTGCAACCATAATAGTTTTTTTAAAATAAGTTTTAATTCTTCCCAGGTAACTTGTATTTTTCAAAAATATTTATAATTTTTACCAAGATATAAGTTAATAATAACCTGTTACTTACTATTGTAGTTATTTTACATATTAATAACGTGGTAGATAGCAACCTTATTATAATAACATTGAATAATATTATTATAACGTTATTAGTTTACTTTTAAACTTATTACTGTGTTTTTATACAATTAGAGATAAACAATCTATATCCTATCTAATTTCGGTTAGTATTACAATAATGGAACATATTACATATTGACAATTAAAATTTTATTACGTTACAATATAATACAATCTATAATTGATTCTTAGTAAATCTGAATTTATTTATTAAGCATTAATTTTTTAATCTTTTAAATTATCAAAATAGAATTTCCTTATAAGAATTATTAGATATGTCACATTCCGTAAATATTTATGATACTTGTATTGGCTGTACTCAATGTGTTCGTGCCTGCCCTACTGATGTATTAGAGATGGTTCCTTGGGATGGTTGTAAAGCAGGACAAATTGCTTCAGCTCCTCGTACAGAAGATTGTGTTGGTTGTAAACGTTGTGAAACAGCTTGTCCAACAGATTTTTTAAGTGTTCGTGTTTATTTAGCCGCGGAAACAACGCGTAGCATGGGATTAGCATACTAACAATATATTAGCCAAGTATAAGGTATCTATAACCTATACTTGGCTAATATGTTATTATGTCACTAATAGTGGGTTGCTAACTCAATGGTAGAGTAATCGGCTTTTAACCGAAAAGTTCTGGGTTCAAGTCCCAGGTGACCCAATTATTATTGTTAATAAAGAAAATTTATTCCACGCCTTTTTTATCCTATAAAACTTATATTTATATCTAATTTAAAATAAAAATATAAGTTTCATAAAAAAAAATTTAATACTGTTAATATATTAATAATATATTAAAACGTAAAAATTATACTCCAGATGGACTATTTTCTGGTTTTTTCTTAGTTAACATAGAAGGTTCTTTTGGTTGTCTATGTCTGGGTAATGAAATTTTATATTTTGGTTTTTCTTTTGGTTTTTCCTTGTCTTCAGCTTTAATATCTTCTTCTTCTTTTTTAATCGTTTTTGATATTGAAACTTTAACTTTATCAAAATCGACATCGACTAAAATATCTACAGGATCATCATCATCATGATCTTTCTTATAACGTAAATATTCAAGAGAAACCTTGTCTTCAACTAATTTCACAATAGCACGACGTAAAGGTCGAGCACCATAAGTAGGGTTAAAACCCTCCTCAATTAATAGTTCCATCATTCTAGGAGTTAAAGATAGTGAAATTTCTTTCTCCGTTTTTACTCTTTCTATTAAATCCTTTACCATAATAACTGCAATTTGCTTAATATTATTTTTGGTTAATTGTTCAAAAACAATTATTTCATCGATACGGTTTAAAAATTCTGGTTTAAAGAATGCTTTAAGACTTTCACCAACAGTATTACATAATTGAGCGTATTTTGTTTTTTTAGTATCACCAGTATCACCACCAAAACCAATCCCTTGAGAAGCTAATTCATTATTTTGGATTGCTTTGGAACCTAAATTTGAAGTCATTATTAATATTGTGTTCTTAAAATCAATAACCCTTCCTTTAGAATCTGTTAAACGACCATCTTCAAGTATTTGAAGTAATAAATTAAACACATCTGGATGAGCTTTTTCAACTTCATCAAATAATACAACAGTATATGGCTTACGTCGAACAGCTTCCGTTAGTTGTCCCCCTTCGTTATAACCAATATAACCTGGTGGTGAACCAATTAATTTTGCTACAGTATGACGCTCCATAAATTCGGACATATCTAAACGAACCATAGAATCTTCTGCGCCAAAAAAGAATGATGCAAGAGTTTTTGTTAATTCAGTTTTTCCTACTCCAGTAGGCCCAGAGAAAAAGAAACTTGCAATTGGTCGTTTCATATTTCTCATCCCAACTCTAGCTCTTCGTACAGCTCTGGCTACAGCCGAAACAGCTTCTTTTTGCCCAATTACTCGTTGATGAAGAACATTTTCTAATTCTAGTAATCTTGTATTTTCATCTTTGGTAATTTTTGTCACTGGAACACCAGTCCATAATGCTACAATCGAAGCAATGTCTTGAGCTCCAACCTTTAATCTTTCTAAGACTCCTTTTGGTACAATTCTTTTTTGTGCTTTTATAATAGCACCCATTTGAGCACGTAAATTTAATTCATCATCTCGGATTTCAGTTGCTGTTTCAAACCTTTGCTCTCTAACAGCTAAATCTTTATTATCCAAAATAGTCCGCAATTCTTTATCTAAAATATGCACAGCTTCAGGAAGACGATAATTTACTAAACGAACTCGTGCACTACCTTCGTCAATTAGATCAATTGCCTTATCAGGTAAAAATCGATCAGCTATATATTGGGCACCTAAATTTGCTGCTGCAGTTAAAGCTTCATTTGTAATTTCTAATCTATGGTGCTGCTCATAACGTAGTCTTAAACCTTTTAGAATAGTTATAGTTTCTTCTATACTAGGTTCATTTACCCAAACTGGTTGGAAACGACGTTCTAAAGCTGGGTCCTTCTCAATATGTTGTCGGTATTCATCAATTGTTGTAGCTCCTATACATTGTAATTCTCCACGCGCTAGAGCAGGTTTTAAAATATTCGCAGCATCTAATGCTCCTTCTGCTGCACCAGCACCAACTAATGTGTGGACTTCGTCAATCACAATAATTATATTTTTTTGTTCTTTTAATTCTTGTACTATTCTTTTTAAACGTTCTTCAAATTCACCACGATATTTTGTTCCTGCTAGCAATAACGTAATGTCTAAAACAAATATTTTATGATCATGCATTTCACTAGGGACTTCACGTTGAACAATTCTTTGTGCTAGGCCTTCGGCTACTGCTGTTTTACCAACTCCGGGCTCACCAATTAAAATTGGATTATTTTTGCGTCGTCTTGATAAAATTTGTATAACACGTTCAATTTCATTTTGTCTACCAACAACAGGGTCTAATTTTGCTCGTTCTGCTGCTTCTGTTAAATCCGTTGTATACTCTAATAAATTCGGAGCTGTTAAAGAAGCTCTATCTAGGTCATCAAAAAGAAATAAATCTTTTGTTTGATTTTGATCTCCGGCGCCAACATTAGCTAAAACTTTTGAAGATCCCGATTCATGGTTTTTATCTAACTCATTAAGTACATAAGCTTTAATTCGAGGTATATTTGCACCCAAGTTTTGTAAAACTTTTGAGCATATACCATCTGTATCATTTAATAGTGCTAAAAAAATATGCTCAGTATTGATATAACTATGATTTAATTCCTTTGATTGTTTTATAGACATTTCTAATACCTTTTTTGCTCTCGGGGTAAAGGGGATTTCTATTGCCACGAAACCTGTCCCTTTACCTATAAGTCTTTCCACTTCTATTCTTACTTTTCTAATCGTAATTCCATACTCTCTAACAGCATTAGTGGTTACACCACAACCTTCCCCTAATAAGCCTAAAAGTATTTGCTCTGTGCCTACAAAATTATGACCTAAGCGTCTAGATTCTTCTTGTGACATCATAATTACTTGTAACGCCCGCTCAGTAAACCTTTCAAACATAAACCTCCTAAAATGGTGTTAATTAATAAAACTATAGACTGCTTGAATCTTCCTATAATTTCAATATTATTTAAAACAATTATCCTATTTTTAAACAATATCTCTATAATCATTGTATAACGAAGAGTCAAATTTTTCAAGAGGGGAGTGACATAGGAAAAATCTTATAAAACCAAGGATCAGGAAAACTACCTTGATCTCCAAATGAAAAATATATTACTATATAATAGTAGTGATATATCTATATTACTATTATTAATAATTATCATTTAATAAAATACTTTTACTTAAATTAAACTATGGCAAAAAATAAAGGTGCTAGGATTATAATAACCTTAAGATGTACAAACTGTAAAAAAACATCAAACACTAATGCAAAAACAGATATTAATTCTAGTCAAGAGGCAATTGCAAAAAAATACAAAAAAAAAATTGATTATACAACAACAAAAAACCGTAGAAACACTCCCGATAGACTTGAATTGAAAAAGTTTTGCCCGAACTGTAATTCACATACACAACAAAAAGAAATAAAATAAGGAGTATAATATGCCAAATAATGATAATAAGGGAAAACCAACAAAAACTAGACGTCAACCATTTAAACTTAAACCAAATGAGACGATTGATTATAAACAAGTTGATATTCTTTTATCCTTTTCTACAGAACACGGTAAAATTAAATCCCGCCGTTCAACGAATTTAACATTAAAGCAACAAAGACAACTTTCAAAAGCTATTAAAAGAGCAAGATATTTACATTTATTACCTTTTGTTACATCAGTAGAAAATTAATGTTCTTAGAATATTAGCTTAAATGTTATAATATTTTTCAACTATACTTTTTCTTTACTTTTTCAAGAAATAAGATATAAAAAATATAAAAACAGAAAAAATATGAGTCGTTCACAAAGAAATGATAATTTTATCGATAAAACTTTTACGATTATGGCAGATATTATCTTGAAAGTTTTCCCAGCAAGTAAAGAAGAGAAGCAGGCTTTTTTCTACTATAGAGATGGTATGTCAGCACAATCTGAAGGCGAATACGCTGAAGCATTAGAGAATTACTATGAAGCATTACAACTTGAAGAAGATCCTTATGATCGTAGTTTTATCTTATATAATATTGGTTTGATATATTCTAGTAATGGTGAATACTTAAAAGCGTTAGAGTATTACCACCAAGCTTTAGAATTAAACCCAAATTTACCACAAGCGTTAAATAATATTGCTGTTATATATCATTACCAAGGTGTAAAAGCTTCCGAGAAACAAAATATTGATGTAGCTAAATTACTTTTTAATAAAGCCGCTGAATATTGGAAACAAGCAATCAATCTTGCTCCAAATAATTATATAGAAGCTCAAAATTGGTTACGAACAACAGGTCGACTTTCTGCTTAAAAAACTTTAAATATATAATTAGCTTTTTTTAATCGAAATTTATTGATCTTTTTTTTTATTTGTACAATCTATTAATTCAAATTTTTTAGTCTAAACTAAGACTCGTTTTACTTTTGTTCTCAAACTTAAAAAAAATTAAATAAAATTAATTAAAAAATTTTCAGGTTTCATTATTATTTAATAATGCAAATAATTAAAAAATGACTGAAAAAACAGGAACGAATGATAAAAATCTTAATATAGGTTATATAACACAAGTTATTGGACCAGTTATCGATGCAGTCTTTTCTTCAGGTATATTACCAAAAATTTACAATGCTCTTGAAGTAGAAAGTAAAGAAGGAATTATTATTTGTGAGGTACAACAATTATTAGGAGATAATAGAGTTAGAGCTATTGCAATGAGTGCCACTGATGGTTTACAGAGAGGAGTTAAAGTTATTGATACTAAATCTCCCATCTTAGTTCCTGTAGGTAAACCAACTCTTGGTCGTATTTTTAATGTTTTAGGACAAACTGTAGATAATTTAGGAGATGAAGTTGGTAATGAAACATTACCTATTCATAGACCTGCGCCAGCTTTCACAGACCTTGAAACTAAACCAGCTATTTTTGAAACTGGTATTAAAGTAGTAGATTTATTAGCTCCTTATCGTAGAGGTGGGAAAATTGGGCTTTTTGGTGGTGCCGGGGTAGGTAAAACTGTTTTAATTATGGAACTAATTAATAATATTGCTAAAGCTCATGGTGGTGTTTCTGTTTTTGGTGGAGTAGGTGAAAGAACGCGTGAAGGTAATGATTTATATATGGAAATGAAAGAATCCGGTGTAATAAACGAGAAAAATTTATTAGAATCTAAAGTAGCTTTAGTTTATGGTCAAATGAATGAGCCACCAGGTGCCCGTATGCGTGTTGGATTAACTGCTCTAACAATGGCTGAATATTTCCGTGATATTAATAAACAGGATGTTTTATTATTTATTGATAATATTTTTAGATTTGTACAAGCTGGTTCAGAAGTTTCCGCCTTATTAGGACGTATGCCTTCAGCTGTAGGGTACCAGCCTACTCTAGGTACTGAAATGGGTGCTTTACAAGAACGTATCACATCAACTACTCAAGGCTCGATTACTTCTATTCAAGCTGTTTATGTACCTGCGGATGATTTAACTGATCCAGCTCCAGCTACAACTTTTGCTCACTTAGATGCAACAACTGTATTATCTAGAGGTTTAGCTGCTAAAGGAATATACCCAGCTGTAGACCCATTAGACTCAACTTCAACTATGTTACAACCTTTAATTGTTGGTGACGAGCATTATAAAACAGCCCAATTAGTTAAAGAAACATTACAACGTTATAAAGAACTACAAGATATTATTGCAATTCTAGGAATTGATGAACTATCTGAAGAAGATCGTTTAGTTGTAGATCGTGCTAGAAAAATTGAACGTTTTTTATCACAACCATTCTTTGTTGCAGAAATCTTTACAGGTTCTCCTGGTAAATACGTAGACTTAGAAAATACGATTAAAGGTTTCAATATGATTTTAGGTGGTGAATTAGATGATTTACCTGAACAAGCTTTTTATTTAGTTGGTGATATTAATGAAGCAATCTCTAAAGCAAAAACTTTTAATAATTAATTAGGGAATTTTCCAATGAGTTTAAATATTCGTGTAATTGCTCCAGATGGATTAATTTGGGATACTTCTTCCGATGAAGTAGTTCTACCTAGTCTTACAGGTCAATTAGGTATCCTTACAGGCCATGCTCCTTTAATTACGGCTCTTGAAATCGGAATTCTTAGAATTAAAGTTAATTCATCTTGGACACCTATTATTGTTCTTGGTGGTTTTGCTGTTATAAAAAATGATGAAGTTATAGTTCTAATTAGTGGAGTAGAAGAAATTGTAAAACAAGATTATGCCGAAGCAAAAGAGTTTTTAGCTACAGCTACAAAAAATTTGGATTTAGCAGAAACAACTAAAGAAAAAATTGATGCATCACAAGAAATGAAAATAGCATCATCTAAGTTACAGGCTTTTAAATTTATCGAATCTTAAAGCTTTCATAAATATTTTTGTAGCAACTATGAAAGAAAATGTTAAAACATTAAAGTTTAAATTTTATTCTATGACGGATATTATTAAGACTTCATCACGTTCAATTACAGAATTATATTTTAATGAGCATTTTGATGAACTAAGGCAACGTGTGTTTCATATTTTAAGTTTTTTATCTTTAATCACATTTTTAATATTTTATAATGTGAAATTATTAGTTAAAATTTTAGAAAGCCCAGTTTCAAATATACAATTCTTTCAACTATCTCCAGGCGAATATTTTGTGTCGACTTTAATAATATCATTTTATGCCGGTGTATTATTTTCTACACCATTACTATTAAGTCAGACACTTTTCTTTTTTAGACCTGCTTTAACTAAAAATGAAAAAAATATTATAGTTGGATTATTGATTAGTTCTATTGTTTTGTTTATTCTAGGGTTACTCTTTTCTTACTTTCTTTTGATTCCTGCAGCCTTAAATTTTTTTATTTTTTATGGCTCAGAAGTTATCGAACCTTTTTGGTCTTTTACTCAATATTTTAATTTTGTCTCTACTTTATTTTTTAGTACAGGATTAGTGTTTCAAGTACCAATTGTTCAAATTATCCTAAGTTTATCGAAGATAATTGACCCAATAAAAATGTTAAATTATTGGCGCCCGATGATACTTTTTTCTACAATATTAGGTGCTGTATTAACACCTTCAGCAGACCCTATAACACAATTACTGTTATCAAGTGCTTTATTTTTGTTATACTTTTTAGGGAGTATCACATCAATTAATTTAGTTAAAAAAGAGGTTCTATAAGGATAATAAGGAATTAATTCCTTATTATCCTTATAGAACCTCTTTTTTAACTAAAATCTCTTTCTATCTCTTTCTATCAAGGATTATCAATTAAAAACTTTTTAATTTACCTAATTTCAATATGGAACTTTTGAAAAGACTAATGAAATTTATTATGATAAGCTTTATTTTTATCATTAGTAGTCTTACACTTTCTGTTAAGATGTCAGAAGCCTATCCAATTTATGCACAACAAGCATATGCAAACCCACGTGCAGCAAATGGACGAATTGCATGTGCAAATTGCCATTTAGCAGAAAAACCTGTACAAATAGAATCACCAAAAGCTATATTACCAAATAAAGTCTTTGAAGCAGCTGTAAAGATTCCTTATGCCAAAGATGCCAAACAAATTCTGGGAAATGGCCAACTGAGTGGATTAAACGTTGGTGCTGTTGTTATCTTACCTGAAGGTTTCAAATTAGCACCAAAAAATTTAATTTCAAAGGAAATCCAGGAAAAAAGTAAGGGGGTTTATATCTCTCCTTATAGCTCAACTCAGGATAATATATTAGTAGTTGGTCCAATTGCAGGTGATACACATCAAGAAATTATTTTTCCGATTTTATCACCTGATCCAGCAACTAATAAGAAAATTAATTTCTTAAAATATCCAATTTATGTTGGAGCAAATAGAGGTAGAGGACAAATATATCCTACTGGAGAAAAAAGTAATAATAATATCGTTACTTCCTCTTTTGAAGGACAAATTGCAGAAATCCAGACTTTAGATAAGGGGGAAACTGCAATAACTATAGTAAATTCTGCTGGTAACGAAATTAAACAAACTATTCCTAAAGGACTATCATTAGTGGTTTCAAAAAAAGATACTATTAAATTAGATCAACCTTTAACGAAAGATCCTAATGTTGGGGGATTTGGACAAACGGATGTAGAAATTGTTTTACAAGATCCAAGTAGAGTAATTGGTTTCATAATCTTTGCTTTTTCTGTATTATTTACTCAAATCTTTTTTGTAATTAAGAAAAAACAATTTGAAAAAGTTCAAGCTGCAGAATTAAAATTTTAGGATTATTTTTTTTCAATAAATTAAAGAAAAATAATTTTTCTTTAATTTATTGAAAAAAGTTCTTTATTTACAATAAAGATTTACAAAAAACTATATTATTAAATTCGATTAATTAAGTGAACTTTTTATTTCATAGCTATAGTTATACTCAGTCATTTTTTGTTTATCCTCACCTCGGAATTTTTGTTGGTATTCATAAAATCGATCTTTTGGTTTTTTAGAAAGTAACGGTAAATTTATCTTCTTAAAACTTTTCGAAGATGGTATAAACAATATTTCACCATTTTTTGTCTCATTATTATTCCAAAAACTTAAAAAATCCCCCAACCCCATTGAGACAATTTTAACATTACTAGCGATATCTAATAAAACTGTATCACTTTCAGATAGATAAGCAGTTTCACTACGTTCAGCTGGGTCAAGAAACTCATAAAGTTCCTCAGGAATACGTGGGAATAAAAAGCGTTGGTAATTTAATTCATATTGAGGTTTCAGTTGTGTACGCGATTTTATTAATCTATACTTTGTTAACCACAATTGAATTTTATCCATTCTGGTTTCTGGAGAAACATATTTATTTTGTAACGTAAATGAATCATCCAAGTAATCGAGGTTTGTTAAAGGATAATCATCCTGGTTAATAGGATTTTCAATAAACCTTATTGTTTTAAAAGGTTCAAGAAGTTCTTCAAGAACTACTATTAATAAATCTTGTGCGTCTTCTAAATTAGAAAAAATCGGAATGATATTTTTGCTTAGTAATTCGTCTGTATTTTTATACACTAAATCTTCGATTTCTGATAATCTTAATTCTTTTTTTTTCTTATTCCAAATATCATCTAGCCCAAGGTTTTTTATATTATTTTTTAAAATATCTTTAAATGTTCTATTGAAACTTGCTTCATCTCTTGGCGTTGTAAGATAAGGTTCAACATTTGTAAATATTGTATTATCAAGAAATGCGTAATCATATTCATATTCACTTAAAAAATAATACAGCATTCTTTCTTTTCCTGAATCATCTACTATTATTTCTGTAATTAATTTCGACTCATCTTCTTCCTGCTCTTCTATAGTTAAATCTAGTATCTCTAAATTCCCATTTATTCCATATTTTTTTGGTAAAACTAAAACTTCCAAAGGTAATTCTGGCAAACTCCCATATGGAGCTTCAACCTCAAGTGCCTGTTCCAAGATAAAGGGTCTATTACCTGGTCTGCCTTCTATGAAACCTTTTTTATTAAGATCTGCATCAGTCCTCATTAAAAAAGTACCTGCTCGTGCGGATATAGCTTTCCCATAAGAAGAATTTGATAAATCATCAAAATTATTAATTGGTACGGCAATTAAAACATCTTCCCCCTCTACTTTTATAGATTTAACAATAAAATAAACCTGAACTTTATTAAGTTTTTCTTTAGCAGAAAGACTTTGGTTAGCACCCTTTTTCCCTGTAATCTTAATTTCTTTAATGCTTTCAGTTAAATCTTCGGGCTTCTCAGGTACTTCACTTCCATCATTAATCCCCCAACGATCAAATTTTTCATTTTCTTCACTCCATAGATCCTTCACATTAACGTTACGATCAAATAAATTTTTATTGCTCTCATTAATTTCAGTAGAGACACGACTCGACACATTAAAATCACTAGGTACGTTCTTAGGCACGAAATTTAGGTTCGTCATATTTTCAACTCATTATTTTTGATTATAAATCACTTCTGTTTATTCTATAAGAAAAAATACAAACTATATTGATAACTTATACCATTATCATAATACAGTTTGTATTTTTTTATATCCAATATTTATATTTAAAAGACAGGAAATGTTAAGGCATCAGGGTAAAAACGATTAGCTTCAATAATAAATCCAGCCGTAAATGTCATCCATCCAACAAATAAAACAGGTGCAGTCGAAAGATATTTTAAAAAATTGTCCATGTTGTTCGATACCTCTTAATTTATTATATATAGTGAAAATTTTTTTTAGAATTTTGGAAATGTTATTATCTTGGAGATACAGTAATTTCGGAATCCGGAACTAAAAAATTCCCAGTAGTAAATTCTTGCCAAGCTGAAACTGGCCAAATAAATCCTGATGACATAATTTTTAATGCTAATGGAACATCAAGAATAATTTCTTTTTCTGTTGGGTTCGAAGTAGTACCAACTGTATTTAGATAGCTACGACCAGCCCAGCCTATCCAGCCACTTATATATAAGAACATCATTCCTGGAATCACAAATTCAACAGCATGATCCCATCTCCCATCTGTGATAAGATGAGGTAAGCCTTCTTTACCACATAGTAACTCAGAGTTTGAGTAACGCGTAAATCTTTGCTTAGTTCTATTAATTTGTTGTTCTAAAGCTAAGGCTGGAGGAGATCCAGGCTCATATTTTTTAACTCTTGCTTCTAATTTTTTGACACTAGTATCGAATCGCTTATTAAAAGTTGCAGATTCACTACATTTTGTTAAACCTGCAACATCTGCAAATGCTGCTAAAGGTATGCTGAGAGCTAAAAAAAATATTAATACTGATTTTTTAAAATTAAACATTAATCGGAAAAGTAATGAAAAACTATGAGTTTTAATAAAAAATAAATTTTTCATACTATATATATATAGATATATAGCATGGAAATAATGATATAAATATAGTATAGTATAGTATTTGTGTAAAATTCAAATTAGTTTAAGAACGTTACACAATTTTTTTGGTTATCGACGATCAGTATAACGCTGAGAACCAATTTTTTCAAGTTTTTGATTACGGCGAAGGGGTCTAGTTACTAATTCTAAAACTTCAATAGCGTTTGTAAAACCATGGATTTGCGCAAATGTGAATTCAACAGACCATTTTGTGTTAATACCTCTTGCTTCCAATGGGTTTGCATGGGCCATACCAGTAATAACTAAATCAGGTTTCATATCACGAATTCTATCTACTTGATTATAATTATCGGGCTTTTCAATAATAATAGGAATTGGGATATTTTGTTCTTTGCAAGTTTTTTGCAATAATTGCAATTCAGCTCCTTGATATCGTTTATCCATATAAGGTATACCAATCTCAAATACAATCATACCTGATCTTATTAAAAAACGTGCTAATGAAATCTCTAATAAATTGTCGCCCATAAAGAATACACTTTTACCATCAATTAAACTAACATAATATTTTAATTTTTCCCATATTTCATCTTCTCTTTGTTGTAAACCTTTAGGTTCAATATTAAAAACTGTACAAATCTTTTCTAACCAAGCTCTTGTCCCATCAGGTCCAATCGGGAATGGAGCACCAATTAGTTTACATTTTCTTCTTCTCATCAATGTTGTTGCAGTTCTACTTAAATATGGATTCACTCCACAAACATAATTCCCTTCATTGATAAGAGGTAATTCAGTATAACGTTTTGAAGGTAACCAACCTGAAACCCGAATACCTTGTTTTTTTAATTCTAACGTAAGTTGATTAACAACTGGGTCAGGTACAGAACCAAATAAAATAAGAGGTACATGTTCAACATAATCATTATCAGTTAGGATTGCTTTTTCTAATGGTATTTCTAGCTGCTTTGCATTTGGTCTTTGTGCTAAAGCTGCTAATACAGTATCTTCTCCCTGTGTAAAAGCATAATCAAGTCCATTTGCTCTAGCTACTACAATTGGTAAGCTTATTTCTGCTTCTAACTTTGGTGCAATACCTTCTAGATCCATTTTAATGATTTCTGTTGTGCAGGTCCCAATCCAAAAGATTACACTTGGATTTCGGTCTCTTTTAACTTGTAAACATAAGCGTTTCAATTCTTCGTAATCACTTAATTGTGCTGATATATCACCTTCTTCTAATTCGGCCATGGCATAACGAGGTTCTGCAAAAATCATGACTCCCAAAGCATTTTGTAAAAAGTACCCACAGGTCTTTGTACCAATAACTAAAAAGAAACTATCTTCAATTTTTTGGTACAACCAAGCAACACAACTAATTGGGCAAAATGTATGATAATTCCCTGTCTCGCATTCAAAATTGATTTTTTCTTTTAAATCGTTGTTATCTACATGTTTTATTTGATTCATATAAATCCTTTTACTAAAAAATTAAAATTTATAAGTCTATCTATTTTAGACTAAATCGAAAATACTTCATTCAAATCATTTTCAATAGTATCAAATTCTAATGTATCTTCATCTTTTTCTTTAGGATTTAAATAGAAATCAGATAGTAAACTAAATAATTCACGATCGGCAGCTTCTTTTGGAACGACACCTTCAGGATTAGCAATAAGTTGATCTGCAATATTTAGGTAGTATTCACAAATATAATATAAAGAATTATCAGATTCTGTCATTTCAAATAAAGTTTTACCTTTTACTCTTGAAACTCTAATGTCTTCAATAAGAGGTAGTACTTCTAAAACAGGCATTGGTACGGCATCAATATATTTATCAATTAAATCTCGAGTAGCTGTTCTATTACCTATAAGTCCTGCAAGTCTTAATGCGTGCGTTCTAGCTTTTTCTCTCACTGAAGCAGCAATTCTATTTGCGGCAAATAATGCATCAAAACCATTATCTGTTACAATTAAGCAATAGTCAGCATAATTTAATGGTGCAGCAAAACCACCACAAACAACATCCCCTAAAACATCAAATAAAATAACATCATATTCATCAAATGCATTTAATTCTTTTAAAAGTTTTACTGTTTCACCAACAACATAACCTCCACAACCAGCTCCTGCAGGTGGTCCTCCGGCTTCAACACAGTCCACTCCTCCATAACCTTGGTATATAACATCTTCTGGCCAAATATCTTCATAATGATAATCTTTTGCTTGTAATGTATCAATAATCGTCGGAATTAAAAATCCTGTTAATGTAAATGTACTATCATGTTTTGGATCACAACCAATTTGTAAAACACGTTTTCCTCGTCTACAAAGAGCGACAGAAATATTGCAACTTGTTGTTGATTTACCGATACCACCTTTACCGTAAACAGCTAGCTTCATATATGACTCCTAATTTTTATTATGTGTTAACTAAATTATTATTATTTAAAAAATAATTATTAATAATAGTTGCTCTTAAGAGATATTGATTGGTATAAATGATATAAGCATAACATAAGATAATACTTTTAAATAATACTTATTAAAAACTATATTATATTATTCTTTTATATTACTATATATTATAATCTAAATATTTAATATATATACATTTATATAATATAATATAATTTTAATTACTATAAATATTTTGGTTTTTCTTTTTAGCTCATAATTTTAAACTTATTTACTTTAGATTTTTAGTCTTTAATTCTATATTTATTTGCATAATTTTTTTGCTGTTTGGTTTTTTTGTAAATATCTGAGCTATACTAATTAAGTACATTTGTGACAATTTTAATTATATTATAAAAATAGGGGGTAATAATGTTTTTCCAGGATTTTTGTAACGTTTATAATGATAGTAATATATTTAATAATGTTCTTTTTGCTTCCTGTCTTGTCTCTACAATTTTTTATTGGTTTAGTTTAGGTTTTAAAAATATAAATGTTTTTACTAATTTAGCAAAAATCACTTCAAAATTCGCAACTTTAAGTCTATTTATTTTTTTATTAAATCGTTGGATTCAATTTGGTTATTTTCCTTTAAGTAATCTATATGAATCTTTATTGTTTTTATCGTGCATACTTTTATTTGTTTACCAAGCTTTAGAATCTAAAACCCAAAGTTCTTTATTTGGATGTATTATTGTCCCAATCGTTTTATTTATTACTGGTTTTGCAGCATTAACATTACCTCTTGAGATGCAAAAAGCAAGTGCTTTAGTTCCGGCTCTACAATCAAATTGGTTAATGATGCATGTTAGCTTGATGATGTTAAGTTACGCTATATTAATTATTGGCTCATCATTCGCAATAGTTTATGTAGGTGCGTTTTTAGAACTTGAAGATTATATAAAAACTATACCAGTTAGAGCTGCTGAATATGAAAAGCATATGCTAAAAACTTTAAACCTAACTAAAAGTCAATTTTTATATCTAGGGTTAGATGTAATTTATAACGAGGAAGAAGATATTGTTATAAATAATCGTACAAAGTTTTTATACAATATCGATAATTGGAGCTATCGAGCTATAAGTTTAGGGTTTCCTTTTTTAACTATTGGTATAATAGCAGGTGCTGTTTGGGCAAATGAAGCTTGGGGATCTTATTGGAGTTGGGATCCAAAAGAAACTTGGGCTTTAATTACTTGGTTGATTTTTGCAGCATATTTACACCTTCGATTAATAGTAGGTTTAAATGGTAAAAAACCAGCACTTTTAGCAAGTATAGGGTTCTTTGTTGTTTGGATTTGTTATCTTGGGGTTAATTTTTTAGGTCAAGGATTACATAGCTACGGTTGGTTTACATAATTAGAATTACTTTTGTTTGAAATTCAAAAATAAAAAATTTATTTTTATTACTACAATTTAGTTATTTTAAAATGAATACCCGATTTATTAAATTTTCGAAAAAACTAATCTTTTTTAAATTTCTGGGATAAAAAGATTGTTACTAAAAGTTAAAAGATCATTTCTGATCGGAGAAAATAAAATATAATACTAAAATCAGGAGTTAAGGGAAATAAAATATATTGTCTTACTATATACTATAGTATATCTAACTCTATTTTATTGAATATAATGGTTCGATAGTATTTTTACAAAAAGGCTAATAAAATATGGAAATCATATTACTAACAAAGTTACCAGAACTGTACTCAATGTATAGTCCAATTGTAGATATTTTACCAATTGTTCCAGTTCTTTTTTTATTACTTGCTTTCCTTTGGCAAGCTTCAGTTGGTTTTAGATAAACAACTTATAAATAGTTATTTTGTAGAAATATATTAGTATCTAAAATATAGAGCTAATGTCTTCTTATTATTTAAACTTATTAAATTTAATACCCTAATTACTTTAATAATTATTTATATATTTTTATATTATGATTGAACCTCTTCTTTTTGGTATGGTATTAGGTCTTATTCCAGTAACTTTGATTGGTTTATTTGTTGCTGCTTTTTTACAATACCGCCGCGGAAATAAACTTGGTCTATAAGAAAGAGAGATAATATAATTATTATCTCTCCTGTTTTAAGTTTTTAATTACCAACTAGCTTTTCGTACACCAGGCAATAAGCAATTATGTCCCATTTCTCTAACCATGTGTCGGCATAAACCAAAATCTCTATAAACCCCTCGACTACGACCAGTTCGCCAACAACGGTTTCTTAATCTTATACGTGAGCTATTTCTTGGTAGCTTTTCTATTTTTTTATGAACTTCCATTTGATCAGAAAAAGTATTTGCCTTTTTAAATTCTAAAAGAAGTGATTTTCGTTTTTCCCTATACTTTATAACTAACCTTTCTCGTTTTTTTTCTCTTTCAATCATTGATTGTTTAGCCATAGGAAATTCCTTAATTAATTTTTTTATGTTTTATTAAATTTGTATATTAAAGTAATATTATACTTTAATATACAAACCTAAATAATAGTATAATCTAAATTAACCAAATTTTCCAGTAGTTGAAGCTATAACAAAAGCAGCATACGTTAAAATATAACCCACTGTGAAATGAACTAGGCCGACTAATCTTGCTTGAACAATTGATAGAGCAACAGGTTTGTCACGCCAACGAACTAAGTTCGCAAGAGGTGTACGCTCGTGAGCCCAAACTAATGTTTCTATAAGCTCCTGCCAGTATCCTCTCCATGAAATTAAGAACATAAATCCTGTAGCCCAAATTAAATGTCCAAATAAGAACATCCAAGCCCATACAGATAAACTATTCATACCATAAGGATTATAACCATTTATTAATGGAGATGAATTTAACCATAAATAATCACGTAACCAACCCATAATATAGTTCGAAGACTCATTAAACTGAGCTGCATTACCTTGCCAAATTGTAACATGTTTCCAATGCCAATAGAAAGTAACCCAACCAATTGTGTTTAACATCCAAAACATTGATAAATAAAAAGCATCCCAAGCCGAAATATCACAGGTACCACCACGACCTGGACCATCACAAGGGAAACTATATCCAAAATCTTTTTTATCTGGCATTAATTTAGAACCACGCGCATCTAAGGCCCCTTTAACTAAGATTAATGTTGTAGTGTGTAGTCCTAAAGCAATAGCATGGTGTACTAAAAAATCACCAGGTCCAATAGTTAAAAATAAATCATTTTTATCATTATTAATAGCTTCTATCCAACCAGGTAACCAGATTTCACTTCCGGCAACGCTAGCAGGACTTTCTTTTGAAGATAATAAAAGATCAAAACCATAAACTGCCTTTCCTGAAGCTGCTTGGATAAATTGTGCAAAAACAGGTTCTACTAAGATTTGTTTTTCCGGTTGACCAAATGCAACTACAGTATCATTATGAATATATAGTCCTAATGTATGGAAACCTAAAAATAAACTAACCCAACTTAAATGAGAAATAATTGCTTCTTTATGTTCAAGCATTCTAGCTAACACATTATCCTGATTTGCTTCTGGATCATAATCTCTAACAAAGAAAATTGCCCCATGTGCAAATGCCCCTACCATTAAAAACCCAGCTATATACTGATGATGTGTATAAAGCGCCGCTTGAGTTGTAAAATCTTTTGCCATAAAGGCATAAGGAGGTATTGCATACATATGTTGAGCAACTAGAGATGTAGTTACACCTAATGCTGCTAGAGCTAAACCAAGTTGAATATGTAAAGAATTTGTTATTGTATCAAATAATCCTCGATGTCCTGCACCTAATCTACCACCTGGTGGACGATGTGCGTCTAGAATTTCTTTCATATTATGACCAATAGCAAAATTTGTTCTATACATATGACCAGCAATTATAAATACAACTGCAATCGCAAGATGATGATGTGCTATATCAGTAAGCCATAGAGATTGAGATTGTGGGTGGAAACCACCTAAAAATGTTAAAATAGCAGTACCTGCACCTGTGTTTGTACCAAAAATGTGTTCTACCGTATCAGGGTTTTGAGAATAAGCATTCCAATTACCATCAAAAAATGGAGTTAAACCATCTGGATGTGGTAAAGTTGTTAAAAAATTATCCCAACCAACATGAATACCACGAGATGCTGGAATAGCAACATGAACTAAATGTCCTGTCCATGCTAAAGAGCTCACTCCAAATAAACCTGTTAAATGATGGTTTAAACGTGACTCATTAGTTTTAAACCAAGATAAGCTTGGACGGAATTTTGGTTGTAAATGTAACCAACCAGCAAATAATAATAAGCTAGATAAGGCTATTAAAAAAATAGATCCAACATATAAATCATTATTTGTTCTCATTCCTATAGTATACCACCAATGGTAAACACCTGAATAAGATATATTTACTGGGTAAAATGCACCACCTTTTGTGAAAGCTTTCATTGCAAGCTCCCCAAAATGTGGATCCCAAATTGTGTGAGCAATTGGTTTTACTTTTAATGGGTTTAAAGACCATTGTTCAAAGTTACCTTGCCAAGCAACATGGAATAAATTACCTGATGTCCAAAGAAAAATAATTGCTAAATGACCGAAATGAGAAGCAAAGATTTTTTGATATAAATTTTCTTCTGTCATCCCATCATGTGTTTCAAAATCATGGGCTGTTGCAATTCCAAACCAAATTCTTCTAGTTGTCGGATCTTGTGCTAAAGCTTGGCTAAATTTTGGAAATTTAGTTACCATAAATATTTTACCTCGTTAATTTTATCCTACAGAAATAATTCTTGCTAAGAAGAATGACCATGTTGTTCCAATACCACCTAATAGATAATGAGCTAACCCTACAGCTCGACCTTGAGTAATACTTAATGCTCGAGGTTGAATTGCTGGAGCAACTTTAATTTTATTATGAGCCCAAACAATTGATTCAATAAGCTCTTGCCAGTAACCACGACCACTAAATAAGAACATTAAACTGAATGCCCAAATGAAATGCGCCCCAAGGAAGATTAAACCATAAGCAGATAAAGAAGATCCATATGACTGAATTACTTGTGATGCTTGTGCCCATAAAAAATCTCTTAACCATCCGTTAATAGTAATTGCGCTTTGGGTAAAGTTCCCACCAGTGATGTGAGAAACTGTTCCTGTTGGTGTTACTGATCCCCAAACATCGGATTGCATTTTCCAACTGAAATGGAATATAACTACTGAAATTGAGTTGTACATCCAGAATAAACCTAAAAATATATGGTCCCAAGCTGAAACTTGACAAGTACCACCTCTTCCTGGTCCATCACAAGGGAAACGGAAGCCTAAATTAGATTTATCAGGTATCAGTTTTGAACTACGAGCATATAAAACACCTTTTAATAAAATTAAAACAGTCACATGAATTGTGAAAGCATGAATATGGTGAACCATAAAATCAGCTGTACTTAATTTTATTGGCATTATAGCAATTTTTGATCCAATAGAAACAATATCACCACCAAAAACATAGCTTGCTGTTGTTAAAGCATTTGGTGCAGTACTACTTGGTGCTAATAAATGTAAATTTTGAATTGCTTGTGCAAAAATAGGTTTTAAAGGAATCCCTGTATCTGAAAACATATCTGGAGCACGCCCTAATGCTCTCATTGTATCATTATGTATGTATAATCCAAAACTATGGAAGCCTAAGAATATACAAACCCAATTTAAATGAGAAATAATAGAATCTCTATGACGAACAACTCTATCTAATAAATTATTATAGTTTTTTGCTGGGTTATAATCACGAACCATAAAAATAGCTCCATGTGCTGCACCACCTACAATACAGAATCCCCCAATCCACATATGATGAGTAAACAAAGAAAGTTGTGTAGCATAATCAGTAGCTATATAAGGATATGGAGGCATTGCATACATATGATGAGCAACGATAATACTTAACGATCCCATCATCGCCAGATTAATTGCTAGTTGCGCATGCCATGAAGTTGTTAAAATTTCATAAAGACCTGTGTGACCAGCTCCAGTAAAAGGTCCTTTATGTGCTTCTAAAATCTCTTTCATGCTATGTCCAATTCCCCAATTTGTGCGGTACATATGACCTGCAACGATAAATAATACTGCTAAAGCTAAATGATGGTGAGCAGTATCACTTAACCAAAGTCCACCTGTAACAGGATTTAATCCACCTTTAAAAGTTAAAAAATCAGAATATTCACCCCAGTTTAATGAAAAGAAAGGAACTAAACCTTTTTTGAAACTTGGGTAAAGCTGACCGATTAATTCCCTATTAATAATAAATTCATAAGGTAACGGAATTTCTTGTGAAGCAACACCAGCATCTAATAATTTATTAATAGGTAATGCTATATGAATTTGGTGCCCAGACCAAGCTAAACAACCTAGTCCTAGTAAACCAGATAAATGGTGATTTAGCATTGATTCTGCATTTTGAAACCACTCTAACTTTGGAGCAGCTTTGTGATAATGAAACCAGCCTCCAAATAACATTAATCCAGACATAATTAATCCACCAATGGCAGTCCAGTATAATTCAATTTCACTTGTTATACCTTCAGCACGCCATAATTGGAAAAATCCTGATGTTATTTGAACACCTTGAAAATTACCACCAACATCTCCATTTAAGATTTCTTGACCAACAATAGGCCACACCACTTGTGCACTAGGCTTAATACCAATAGGATTATTTAACCATGCTAAATAATTCGAGAAATAAGCACCGTGAAAATGCATTCCACTTATCCATAAAAATATTATTGCTAGTTGTCCAAAATGTGCACTAAAAATTTTTCTAGAAACTTCTTCTAAAGAATTCGTTTGGCTATCAAAATCATGTGCATCAGCGTGTAAATTCCAAATCCAAGTAGTTGTTTTTGGGCCTTTAGATAGTACACGTGAAAAATGCCCTGGCTTAGCCCATTTTTCGAAACTAGTTTTGTTAACATCACGATCAACGAGAACTTTAACTTTGGCTGCTTGCTTATTGGAGTTCATTTACCTTTTCCTCTCTGGAGACATAAAGATAGGAAACGCTCAAGTCTCATGAAATAGTTATACTATTCCGAATTGAGTTTTCACTAATATATTATAACTAATTTTCTAAAAAAAAGAAACTTTATTATAAAAATATAGAACTTGTTATAACAATAAAAATTTTAAATAAGTATTTTAAAGATTCGATTATTGTAAATATTTTTTGAACACTGCTATACTTTATACCCCCAAGGGAATTCGAATCCCTGTTCCCTCCGTGAAAAGGAGATGTCCTAGGCCTCTAGACGATGGGGGCTTAAATTATTTTTTATATTTTTAATATAAAAAATAATTTCTACATATTTATTTGAGCAGGCCCAGAAGGAATTGAACCTACATTAGAAACTTAGAAGGTTCCGGTCTTTATCCATTAGACGATGAGCCCAATTATCTAAAAATTAATACTTTTTAATAGCTTATAGAATAACGCTTATAAATTGTAATCACATGTATGCATACATATATATATATATAATGGAAATAACTTTGTCAAATGCTATAAATTAAAAATTTAAAATATAGAGATCAAAGATATAGTATTGTAAGTTTAGAAGTTATTTCTAAACTTACAATACTATATCAAAAAAGGAAACTAGTAGTTATCTTAACTTTGTATTTCTACAAAAAATCATTAACTAACACAACAAATAATGTTGAGCTTCCAAGGCTTTTCTAAAAACAAAACTAACTGAGAATCTTTAATTAAAATAACAGTAAGTCTCTAGAAAATAAGAAATAATGTCCTATTCTTAATAACGATCCCCAGCAGGTCTTGCTTGAACAGCATAACTTGAAATCGTGTATTGAATGTTACGGCCACCAACTTCATTACGTTCTAAATAGAAACCAGGTTCGTTTGCAGGTCGTTGTACAAGGAATGATAATGCACAACTTTCTGTACCGATACTAGCATCAAACGCATTGATTTTAATGTAACCTTCTGGGTTAACTTTTCTACATTCAGCAAGTTCATACATTAATGCAGCAGCATCTTGAATGTCAAATAAAGGAAGACCCCATAATTCCCAATATGAATTACGTGGATGTGGATCATCTGTCCATTCTACACTAACAGCCCACCCTTTTGACATAGCATAAGCAACTTGTTTTTTAATTTGCTCATCAGTTAAATCTGGTAAAAACGAAAAACATCCTTGTGTAACTCTCATCACTATTCAAATTCCTTAAAGATAAATTATAGAAATTTTATTTTTAGTTATATACTAAAATTTTTATTTACTCTCTACTTTCACTTAAAATAATCTGGGGTATTAAGTATTTTTCTAAAATTATAACAAATTTAAAGTTAAGTCTTAATTTTATAACAATATCACTTTAAATAATAAAGTAGATAAAATTATTAGATATATTTTCTAGCTATTTAAATATAACTAGAATTAATTTAACTTAATCTTTTATGAGTTTAATTTCAGTATACTATTTGCTTTCAGTTGGAAGTTCAACGAAATCAGGTGTATCTGTTGAAGTGTACTCAAAAGTAATATCTTTCCATAAATCTAACGCTGCTTTTAAAGGACCACAAGTAGCCGCTGCATTACGTAAGATTTCAGGACCTTCTCCAACATAATCACGACCTTCATTACGAGCTAGAACCATAGATTCTAGAGCAACACGGTTTGCTGTTGCACCAGATTGAATACCATCAGGGTGACCAATAGTACCACCACCAAATTGTAGAACCACATCATCCCCTAAATAGAAAAGAAGTTGGTGCATTTGACCACAATGGATTCCACCAGAAGCTACAGGAACACATTTTCTAAGAGACGCCCAATCCATGTCGAAGAATAAACCTTCAGCTAGATTAATTTTAAGTTGAGTTAATAATAAAGTGTTGTAGAATCCTCTAACCATTAAAGGATCTCCTTCTAATTTACCAACAACTGTACCAGCATGGATATGGTCTACACCACACATACGCATCCATTTACAGATAACTCGGAAGTTAATACCATGGTTTTTTTGACGAGCATAAGTAGAATTACCTGCACGATGTAAATGTAAAATCATTTCAGCTTTTCGTGCCCAGATAGCCATAGTTTGAATAGCAGTATAACCGATAACTAAATCGATCATTACAATAACAGTACCAATTGAGTGAGCGTATTCAGCACGTTCATACATTTGTTCAATTGTTGCAGCAGTAATGTTAAGGTAAGAACCTTTAACTTCACCTGTTGCTGCAGCGGCACGGTTAACACCTTCCATACAGTATAAGAAACGTTCTTTCCAACGCATGAATGGTTGTGAGTTAATGTTCTCATCATCCTTAAGGAAATCAAGACCACCACATAAACCTTCATAAACTACACGTCCGTAGTTTTTACCTGAAAGACCTAATTTAGGTTTTACAGTAGCACCTAAGAAAGGACGACCAAATTTGTCTAATCTTTCTCTTTCCACAATAACACCAGTTGCTGGTCCTTGGAAAGTTTTTAAGTAAGCAAAAGGAATTCTCATGTCTTCTAGACGTAAAGCTTTAACAGCTTTAAAACCGAAAACGTTACCAATAATAGAGGCTGTTAAGTTCGCAAGAGAACCTTCCTCAAATAAATCACATTCATAAGCGATGTATGCAAAGTATTGATCGCTTGTTCCAGGTACTGGATCTACTCTATATGCTTTTGCTCTATAGATATCGCAAGCAGTTAATAAGTCTGTCCAAACTACTGTCCATGTTGCAGTAGAAGATTCACCCGCAACAGCAGCAGCAGCTTCTACGGGATCTACGCCTGGTTGTGGAGTTATACGGAATAGAGCTAGAATATCAGTGTCTTTAACGTTATAATCAGCATCCCAGTATCCCATTTTGGCATACGGGATTACACCTGATTCGTAACGCTCACTTTTTAATCGAGTTCTTTCCTGCACATTCTCAGGCATATAGATTCTCCGAAGCCAGCAACAAGCTCTTAATAGTTTTTATCCTTTAATAAGGGAATAGTTTAGAAGTCCCTAAGGTATATAAAGACTATACTTTAGAAAGATACTAACCTTGCCAGTTAATAAATAAAAAGATAATTTTTATTAATTTTATTTAATATAAATATTATTTTATATTAAATTAATTAAAAAGAGTTGTATATACATTTCTAATATAATGTATTTATATAGATTTGATTACTTTAAGTCTATTTAATTTATAAAGGCGATATAGCCAAGTGGTAAGGCCGTGGATTGCAAATCCTCTATCCCCAGTTCGAATCTGGGTGTCGCCTAATTAAGTATTTTTAAGGTAGTTGTTATATGATGTATTAGTGTAACTGGGGGGTGTGGCGGAATGGTAGACGCAACGGACTTAAAACTTTGAGCATCAAATCATTAACATGATTAGCTAAGTAAGTTCTCAAATTCAAGGAAATCTAAGTCATAATTATGATAAGACAATCTTGAGCCAAAAATTAATATAGTTAATTATTAATTAAGGTGCAGAGACTCGACGGGAACTACCTTAATTGGTAAAGAGAGAGTCCAATTTTGAAAAAAAATGTATATACGCTTTTTATTATTGATGAAAATCATATTGAAATGAAAATCCGTTGATGCAAATCGTGAGGGTTCAAGTCCCTCCACCCCCAAAAAAATAAAAATAAAAATTTTGTATGTGTATTTGTTTAAATTGTGGGCGTATAGATAATTGTGAGGTTTATTTTATTGTTGAACAAAAACATAATGAAAAAAAAAAGAATTATTATACAAAAAAAAGAACCTTCTTCCCCCAATCTCCTACTCTGTTGTGCATAAATTTTTTTTCTAAAAAAAATGTATACCTTTTAGAATGGGATGTTAATGAATGTTTATCTTATCAAGAAAAACCTGCTAGTTGGCTTTCATTTAACCAAAAAAATGCTAGGAACTCATCTTATCTTTTATTTGATTTGTTATTTTAGAAAAATTTATCATTAAAAAATATTTTTATTCTATATATTTTATCAATAAATTATAAAGTACAATCTATAATTCTTATTATTTAAATATCAAACTTTAATAGTAGTGAGTAATATAAAATTAGTATTCAAAATTGTTTTTTACCATTTTATTTTTACTAAGCTTAATATATAAATCTTAATGTTTTATTCATTGAGTTTTAGACTGGCCACTATCACTACTATTATTAGCTTGTTATAATTTATTTACTTGCTAGGCTTTATTATTTTTGTTTATTTAAACTTCTGAAGGTTTATAATAGTCCTTATAAAATAATTCCTCAATATTTTTAAAATAATTTCTACCCGTATCAGCATCAAACTCAGGATATTCTTTTAATGAAGAAGTACTTACTGATGATTCACGCGTTACAGCAATTTCTCCTGTTCTTGATAATTGTAAAATATTATACTTTTCTAATATTTTTTGAAGAGCTACAATTTTTCCTGGATCTGCTGTTAATTCTAAGATAAGGGTAGATTCTGTGATATCAGTAATTTTAAATCTAAATACTTTTGCCAAATTTAGGATTTCCTCTCTTTCTGTAACACTTATTTGTAATTTTATTAAAACTAACTCTCTCTGTACTAAAGGTAAATATGTTATATCTTGTACATTTACAACGTTAAGCAATTTTTTAATTTGCTTAGTTAACTGGCTGGCAGCATCCGAGCCGTCACTTTGATTTATTACTACTATTGTTATTCGTTCATAACATTTTCTTTCGCATGATGCCATTGTAATACTTTCAATTTGGAATCGTCTTCTAGTTAATAAGCTTATAATACGGACTAACCCTCCTGCATCCTTTTCAACTAATACTGAAATAGTTCTTTTCATAATTATTTTAAATATTATTTTGATTAATAAATTCACTACAATTATTTGAACAAAAAAGAACATTTCCCCTTTTTTGTTCAAATTATTTTACTGGGTTAATTTAACTATAGAGGAAAAGGCTGATGGGTCTAGAATAGCTAACTGTGATAACATTTTACGGTTTAGAAGAATTTTTGAACGTTTTAAATTGTGAATGAATTTACTATATTTTAAATTATAGTTGCTTACCGCAGCATTAATTCTTGTAATCCATAATTGACGGAATATTCTTTTCTTCTCTTTTCTTCCTCGATAAGCATATATCAAGCTTTTAATTACTTGTTGATTTGCTACACGGAATAAACTTGAATGAGCACCACAAAATCCTTTTGCAAGTTTTAAAATTTTGTTTCTACGGTTCCTAGCGACATTCCCTCGCTTAACTCTTACCATTAATTTTCTTCTGATTATAGGTTAACAAACTAACATTTTTCTTATTGCTTTGGTATCTGATTTACTTACTATAATAGTGTTTGCTAAATTTCTTTTTTGTTTCGCAGATTTTTTTTCTAAAAGATGTCCCTTAAAGGCTTTACGTCTAACAAATCTTTTTCTTGCAATAAGTTTGTAACGTTTTTTTGCAGCTTTTCTTGTTTTAAGTTTTGGCATAATTTTTTTGATATCTATATATTTTTATATCATGAATAGCTAAGTATTTTAATAACTTCGATCAATAAATTTTCTTATTTTTTATAGTATTAGGCCAAAATTTAGATATAAATCGTTTCATCACCGGGTTCCCAATCACTTGGACAAACCTCATCAGGGTTTTCTGTTATATGTTGAATAGCTTGTAAAACTCTTAGGGTTTCATCAACACTACGACCAAAAGATAAATTATTCGTTGTTGAATATTGTATAACACCTTTTTTATCAATAATAAATAAACCACGTAAAGCAACTCCAGAATCATGTAAAATATTATAAGAATTGCTAATTTCCTTTTTTAAGTCAGAAACTAAAGGATAACTTAATGGGCCTAACCCTCCATCTTCACGTTTCGTTTGCACCCAGGATAAATGTGAATATTCACTATCAACAGAAACAGCTAAAACCTCAGTGTCGAGAGAACTGAATTCTTTAAAACGATCACTAAATGAAGTTATTTCAGTAGGACAAACAAAAGTAAAATTTAATGGATAAAAAAATAGAACAACATATTTTTTTTTACGATAATCTGATAATCGAATTTTATAACGTTCTTCGTCATAAACTGCTGTTGCTTGAAAATCTGGAGCAATTTTCCCTACCTGTGCATTATTATTATTCATAATAATATTTTCCTTATATAATTAATCGCAGTTAATTTTATCTATATACTTTAAAGAATAACTACTCTTTAAAATAACTTATTAATTTTGTCTATTTAATTTACTTGACAAAAAAATAACCAAGACCCCATTTAATATATAGTATTCCAATCTTTTTCAGAATTTAAAGGTTTCATCAATCCCATTTGTATTAAATTAATTAAGATAATAAAATAGTTTCCTATACGTTGGAAAAAGAACCTAAAATTCTGTAAAATATGACCGTAATGTGCTTTTTCCTTAACATCAATTTCAATTAATGCTAAATTTGCCTCAGCACATTTATCTAGAGATTGGAAAAAACTTGGGTGGTTTACATTTAAAATAACAGGAAATAAGCGTCCGGCACTTTGATTTGTTTTTTTGATTACGTGAATATCAAATTTACGAGCATCTAAACCTAAAGTAGCATAAAAGCTACTTCTTTGTAAATCATTTAAATACATAGTTGCAAAAACGGATAATAGAAAAAATCTGCACCAAAGTTTAGCAACAGTAGTAGTTAATAATTCTGGTTGTGATTTTAAAATAGCAGCAAAAAAGTCTCCATGTCTATTTTCATCTTGGCACCAACTTTCAAAAAACCTGAAAAGTGGATAAATACGGTATTCTGGGTTTTTTTCTAAATGTCTATAGATCGTTATATATCGCCAATAACCAATTTTTTCTGATAAATACGTAGCATAAAAAATAAATTTAGGCGAAAAAAAAGTATATTTTCGACTTTTAGTTAAAAATCCTAAATCAAGAGTTAAATTAAAGTCACTCATCGATTTATTTAAAAAACCTGCGTGTCTTGCTTCATCTCTAGACATAAAAGCAAATCCTTCTGCTAATAAAGGGTTTTTCGTTTTAAGGTTTCTTGATAATTCTTTATATAATAGAAATCCTGAAAATTCAGCTGTACATGATCTTTCTAAAAATTCCGTAATAAGAGATTTTGTGCGATTATCAAAATGAGCCCAAGATTGATTAAACTCTTGATCACGAATAAAGTGATGTTGGTTATAGTCCATACGAAATTCTTCTATGATAGCTTCAATCTCTGATTTATTTGAATTGATGTCTAAATTAGCCATTGCATCAAAATCAGTTGTATAAAAGCGAGGTGTTAGTAAAGATTCACCTGCAGGAGTTTTTGTTTTTACTGCATTTGTTTCATTATTTTTATTACTGTTAATCGATTTAGTCATAGATTTTACCCCTAGTATAAATTAATAGTTAATTATTACAGTTTTAATTTAAAGCTTTATTTATTTCTCATTCCGATTAGCGAAAATCACTAAATTATTTCAATATCGTATTTATTAATTTTACGAATAAAGAATTTTAAATTCGGACTTTGTTTTATACCCAAACTGGAACACCTACAACTAAAGCTAATTTTAATCTTTGTTTTTTAATTCATCTAGCCTCTCCTATTTAATATTATTATATATTATATACTAAATAATATAATAAAAAACATTTTATAAAAATCATTTATTAAAGTAAGTAGATATTAAATTATATTGATTTTGACCTAGAGTTAAATTAAAGTATATAATAAAGTCTATATTGATTATATATTTTCAAAAATTAAGGAATACTCATGGATATAATTAGCTTAGGTTGGGCTACAATTATGATGATATTTACGTTTTCTCTTTCGCTAGTCGTTTGGGGCCGTAATGGGTTTTAAGATGATATAATTTTAAGCATAAGGATGTAATAATTTATGGGTGGAGAAATTTTATCAATCGGTGTTTTATGTTTCAGTATGGTGCTAATAGGCTTATCTCTAGGATTTTTATTATTAAAAGTTCAGGGAGAATAAAAAAGTAAATTAAAATAATCAATAATAATTAAATTATTAACTTTATTTTTATTAAATTATTTATTATAATAAAAAGACACTGTTATGAGTAATGTGAACATTTTTAGTATATTATCAATAATACTCAATTTTTCATTAGTTCTTATTATACTTGTTAGAAGTCCTAATGAACAGAGTTTACAAGAAAATTTAGACCCATTTAAACTTTTTGAAAGCTCTAGTAGAGCAGAAAAATCAATCGATAAATTAATCCAAATATTAACTATTTTATATTTCGTCTTAGCTCTGGTCTACACTATCCAGAGATATTTTTAAAAACTATAATAAGTAAAATAAGTAAATAGAAAAGTTAATAAACTATTAAGGATAGAAATTTTAAGTAGAACAAAATTAAGGTATTGATGAAATCAAGGGGCTGTATTGGTTTCGACATTTATAATTCTATTAATCAATAAGCAGGTTTAAAAACTTAAACCATATAGTAATTGCAAACAACATTATTAATTTTAGCAAAAATCAAGTCTTTGCATAAATTTCTTGAATTTTAACCTCAATCAATTATATAATTGTTGATTGAAATAGGAATAAAATTATTTTTCCCTAAAACTTTACAAAACTTTAGTTTTGGTATTATTATTATAAATAAAGTATTTTAATTTTCTTTATTGATATAAAATAAACATAAACTCATCAACTTTCTTGTTAGAAAATTGTTTATTTAACGTTTTAAAAGTAACGAAAGTAAACTAATTGATAACTAAATCTGTGATTACATTGATTAGTTTGATGATTATTTTAAATGGACGTGGGTTCGAATCCCACCAGCTCCTCATTTCTATAAGTTATAAGATGAAATTTATAGAACGAATTTTCGCATTTGTGGCCGAGTGGTTGAAGGCAACGGACTCATAATCCGTCTTCTTATTAGAACACCGCTGGTTCGAACCCAGCCAGATGCAAATTACTTAGTTCTAAACCTTTGTTTTAGACGACTTCCTTTACCTACAATACTACGTAAATAATATAATTTTGATCGTCTTACCCGAGAAGATTTAATTACTTCAATAGATTCAAATTTAGGAGAATGTATTAAGAAATTTCTTTCTACACCGATGCCCTGGAATACTTTTCTAACTGAGATTGTTAAATTAATCCCACTATTATTTTTCCCTAAAATAATCCCTTGATAGTATTGTATTCTCTCTTTATTACCTTCCTTAATAAATACCCCAATTTTTACTGTATCTCCTACAAAGATTTTTGAAAGATTCTTTTTAATGTGAACACTTTCAACAGAATCAATCAGTTCTTTATCATTTAAGAATGTTGTTTGTTTTAGATTTTTCATTAATTTTTTATTTATAATATTTTACTAAAGGATAATTAAAATAAATTTTTAAACTTTTAAGTTTTTATAAAACTTAACTTATTAAAAACTTATCATATCATAGTATATCTTAAAAACATATTTTTATTTTAACTTATAATCTGGGAAAAATAAAAATTAGTGTTTTCTAGTTTTTCTATAGATTAAAAAGAAAATTTATTTAATGAGTAAAGATATGATAATCCTTTAAAAATGGATTTTACAAAATTTTATAACCAATTATATATTATAGGTGTACACTAGTTATTATCTAGTATACTATTAATATTATTTAATTTGTTATTCATTTATAAGCTTCCTTTTTACTCAGATTAAAAATTATAACGACCAATCTGATTTGAACAAAGAAACAAATCATTTTTCATAAATTAATAAATAAGAAAAAATGGCTCATAAAAAAGGTGCGGGAAGTACCAAAAATGGACGTGATTCTAAATCAAAACGATTAGGGGTAAAATGTTTTCAAGGGCACCCAGTAGAAGCTGGGAATATTTTAATAAGACAAAGAGGATTAAGTTTTAAACCAGGGGATAATGTAGGGATTGGGAAAGATTATACTTTATATGCACTAACAGCAGGGTTGGTTTCTTTCAAAAAGAAAAAGAAACAAACATGTATTTCAGTTTCTGCTAATCTTTAATATAATTATACTAGAAAGTAGTGAATGTAAATTTAGGCTATATAAAACTATACTATGCTTAATTTTATTAGTTTATTGAAATTAAAAATTGATAGGATATTATAAAAATATTTCCTTATACCAATAACATAATGGTAATATAGAAAAATTTAGAGAAGATTCTAAATAGATTTGTTTACTTTAATAACAGTTAATAAAAGGGCTAATGTTACCTTATTATATATACGAAAAGTACTATCTAGGATATAATCTTATTATTTATAAAAATAGATTATACTATATAATTTAATAAGCTTGAATTACATTATCAGCAAAGTAATCTCTAGTCCTTCAAGAATTTTACTGTTAGTTTCTATTTCTAGAATTAGATGTTTTGCATAGTTCAAGAAAATATATTTTATTAGAGAAAAGAAAGAAAATATAAAATTATGACACCATCTTTAACAAATTTTTTATCCAGCTTAATTGCTGGTGGGTTTATTGTAGTTTTACCTATCAGTCTTGCATTATTCTTTGTCAGTAAAAAAGATGCTTTAATTCGTGTACCACCAAAAAAATAGTCATTAAAAACAAAAATTTTAAAAATTAGTTTTTTAATTTTTGTTTTTTACATTTCTATAAGTAAAAAATGGATAGAAAATTTTATAATTTCTAATTCAATAATAAATAATTTTTCAAAAGTTTAATAATTCATGATAAACATAGTTTTTGGAGCAAACTTTCTTCTAGGCCTTATAATAATTCTTGGTGTATTAATTTTATATTTTTTAAGGATTATAAGACCAGAACTATCACGTGATGAAGATATTTTTTTTACAACATTAGGGTTGATTTACGGCTCTATTTTAATTATCCATGGTTGGCGACTTGACCCAATACTATTATTTAGTCAAGTTCTTTTAGTTAGTATTGCTCTTGCAGCTGGTTGGGAAAATATTCGACTTAGAGGCTTAATTGCCAAAAAAATCAAAGAACAATTAAAATTACCAAAAATTTATTCTAATAAATCTAAGTAAACTTTGTTGTTAATTCTTGTTTTTTTGTTTCAGTAATTAAAATATTTTATAGGTTTAATCTAATATGTTTAAAAAATTTTTTCTAAGTTTAACTATTGCTTGTTTAGCAACTTCCGTTGGGTCATCAGTTTTGGCTATAGACCTGGATGAAGCAACAAGAACGATACCTGTAACTAGTGATGGTAAAACAACAGTATTAACTCCAGAGCAAGTTAAAAGAGGGAAACGATTATTTAATTCGAGTTGCGGTCAATGTCATGTAGGTGGAGTAACAAAAACAAATCCAAATCTAGGTCTTGACTCTGAAGCTCTAAGTTTAGCAACACCAGCACGTAATAATATTAATGGTTTAGTTGATTATATGAAAAATCCAACAACTTATGATGGTTTAGAATCGATTGCAGAGATTCACCCAAGTATTAAAAGTGCTAATATTTTTACAAGAATGCGATCACTGGATGAAAATGATCTAGTAGATATTGCAGGTCATATATTACTACAACCTAAAATTGTTTCTGAGAAATGGGGTGGTGGTAAAATTTATTATTAATTAAAAAATAAAGTAATAAAGATTTTTAATCTCGCTTTCTATATTAAAAATAATAATAGATTTTTATTTTGTTAAATTAAAAAGACTCTATACGAGAATTATCAATGAAAAATTTTTTTTTTGGTTTCTTTATTGCATGCCTAGCTTTAATTAGTTTTCAAAATCCAGCTCAAGCGTTAGACATTAGTAATGGGGAAAACATTTTTACAGCTAACTGTTCAGCATGTCATGCTGGTGGTAACAATGTTATTATGATTGACAAAACTTTAAAAAAAGATGCTTTAGATAAAAATCAAATGAATAGTGTTAGTGCTATTACTTATCAGGTAACAAATGGTAAAAATGCCATGCCAGCTTTTGGTGGCCGTTTATCTGAACCTGATATTGAAGATGTAGCTAATTTTGTTATTTCTAAATCTGATAAATGGGATTAATCATTTAATCTTAAATGGTTTCAATACAATAAGAATAATATTATTCTTATTGTATTGAAACCATTTTAAAACCCAATAATAAAAACAGAAACTTTATTACTTCTAAAACTTTTTTATTTAATAATACAACAAAACAGTGAGTAAAAAAATATTATATCAAGAACATGCTAGGCAAGCACTTGAAAAAGGAATGAAGGTATTAGTTGAAGCAGTTTCAGTTACTTTAGGTCCAAAAGGTAGAAATGTAGTTTTAGATAAAAAATATGGTTCACCCCAAATAATTAATGATGGAGTAAGTATTGCTAAAGAGATTGAATTAAAAGATAATATTTTTAATACTGGTGTATCTCTAATCAGACAAGCAGCCTCAAAGACAAATGATGTAGCTGGTGATGGTACAACTACAGCAACGGTTTTAGCGTATGCAATTGTTAAAAAAGGAATGAAAAATGTAGCTGCGGGTTCAAACCCAATTTCTTTAAAATTTGGTCTTGAAAAAGCTACAAAATATTTAACTAATCAAATATTAGATTACGCCCGCCCTATTGAAAATAATATGGCAATAGAGCAAGTAGCAACAATTTCTTCTGGTAACGATAAAGAGATTGGATCTATGATTGCAAAAGCTTTAAAAACTGTTGGTCGTGATGGAGTTATTTCATTGGAGGAAAGTAATAATACATTTATTGAGTTAGCAATAACGGAAGGTATGAGATTAGACAAAGGTTTTATTTCTCCTTATTTTATTACAAATGCTGAAAAATCTGAAGTTGAATATGATAACCCTTTTATTTTAATAACTAATAAAAAGCTTACTCTTGTTCAACAAGATTTAATCCCTATTTTAGAAAAAGTTGCATTTACTAAAAGACCTTTACTAATAATAGCTGAAGATATTGAAAAAGAGGCACTATCAACTCTAGTTCTTAATAAATTGAGAGGAATTGTTAATGTTGTTGCTATTCGCGCGCCTGGATTTGGGGATCTTCGTAAATCTCTCTTAGAAGATATTGCAATATTAACTGGTGGGACTTTAATAACAGAAGAATTAGGATTACGTTTAGATAGCGTTGAATTAGATTTATTAGGTAAAGCTTCGCGAATAACTGTTACAAAAGATTCAACTACTATTATTACTGAAGGTAATTTGGATAATATTAAAAATCGTTGTGAGCAATTAAAAAAACAAATTGCGATGAACGACTCATCATATGAAGTTGAAAAACTGAAAGATAGAATTGCTAAGCTTTCAGGTGGAATTGCAGTTATTAAGGTTGGTGCTGTAACAGAAACAGAAATGAAAGATAAAAAATTGCGATTAGAAGATGCAATAAATGCAACACGTGCAGCAGTTGAAGAAGGTGTTATTCCTGGTGGTGGTGCAACATTAACACATCTATCGACACCTTTAAAATTATGGGCAAAGCAAAATTTAAAAGATGACCAACTTATTGGGGCTTATATTTTAGCAGATTCTATTAAAGAGCCTCTTAAAAGAATTGCAGAAAATACTGGGAAAAATGGTAGTGTTATAACAGACTTGGTCGAAGAACAGTATTTTGAATTTGGTTATAATGCTGAAACAAATGAGTTTGGTGATATGTTTGATTATGGTATTGTTGATCCAGCAAAAGTAACACGTTCAGCATTACAAAATGCTATCTCTATTGCTAGTATGATTTTAACAACTGAATGCATTGTCGTTGGTAATAAAACAAACCAAGCTTAAATAGAACCTCGGGATTGACGGGACTCGAACCCGCAACTTTCACCGTGACAGGGTGATACTCTAACCAAATTGAGATACAACCCCACTATGAATAAATGTCTAAATATACTCTAGACATAATATGTCATAAATATATACTTTTTGTCAATAAGCAAAAATATAGAAAAATTTTATATTCTTTTTGAACTTGTCGAAGGAATAAAATTTTCGATAAGTTAAGTTGGAAAGTCTATAATTAGAATGTAAGGCTCTGTAGCTCAGTGGTTAGAGTAGGGGACTCATAAGCCCTTGGTCGCAGGTTCAAATCCAGCCAGAGTCATATTTATGGTGAGATGGCTGAGTGGCTTAAAGCGTTAGATTGCTAATCTATTGTACAAATATTCTTTGTACCGAGGGTTCGAATCCCTCTCTTTCCTAATAGTATAGACTATAATTTTATTAAAAGGGCTTTCAAATTATAGTAAGAGTTTTTTATCACTTGACAAAATTAATAACTTTAAGTTATAGTAATGTTATTATTTAATAGAGAAATTTACGGAGAAATAATTATATGGCTAATATAAGTAAAATATTTGGAGTTGACCTTGGGACAACCAACTCCGTTGCAGCAGTAATGGAAGGTGGACAACCCACAGTAGTTAACAATACCGAAGGATTAAGAACAACACCATCAATTGTCGCTTATACTAAAAATAAAGATTTATTAGTTGGTCAAATTGCTAAACGACAAGCTGTCATTAACCCTGAAAATACGTTTTCATCGATCAAACGTTTTATGGGTTCTAAATTTAGTGAACTAAGTAAAGAAGCAAAGGAAGTTTCTTATAAACTTGTAGGTGACAATAAAGATAATGTAAAAATTGTTTGTTCTAATATGGATAAGCAATTTAGTCCTGAGGAAATTTCATCACAAATCTTGAGAAAGCTTTCCAATGATGTTAGTTTATATATGGGACAAACAATTAATGAAGCGGTAATTACAGTTCCAGCATATTTCAATGATTCACAACGTCAAGCAACAAGAGATGCGGGAAGAATTGCAGGTTTAGAAGTTAAAAGAATTATCAATGAACCAACAGCAGCTTCATTAGCTTATGGTCTTGAAAAAAAGAATAATGAGCTAGTTATTATTTTTGACTTAGGTGGTGGTACATTTGATGTTTCTTTATTAGAAGTTGGGGATGGTGTTTTTGAAGTTTTATCAACATCGGGTGATACTAAACTTGGTGGAGATGATTTTGATAGAAAAATTGTTGATTTTATTCTTGCTAAATTCCAAAAGACAGAAGGTATTAATTTAGCTTCTGACCCTCAGGCCTTACAAAGATTAACAGAGGCAGCGGAAAAAGCGAAAATTGAATTATCAAATTTATCTGAAACAACTATAAATCTTCCTTTTATTACAGCAAATCAAGATGGACCTAAACATATAGAAGAAATCCTAACACGTGTAAAATTTGAGGAACTTTGCGAAGATTTAATAAATCGCTGTCGATTACCTGTAGAGGCAGCAATAAAAGATGCTCGTGTAGACCGAAATACCATTAATGAGTTAGTATTGGTAGGTGGTTCAACACGTATACCAGCCGTTCAAAATTTAGTTTACAAAATAGTAGAAAAAGAGGCAAATCAGACAGTAAACCCAGACGAAGTTGTTGCAATTGGTGCAGCTGTGCAAGGTGGGGTCCTAGCTGGTGAGGTTAAAAATATTTTATTATTAGATGTAACTCCTTTATCTTTAGGAGTTGAAACATTAGGGTCGTTGATGACAGTAATGATACCTCGAAATACTACAATTCCAGTAAAAAAATCTGAAACTTTTTCAACTGCTACAGATAATCAAGAAAGTGTTGATATTGAGGTTTTACAAGGAGAACGTAAACTTGCCAAGGATAATAAAAGTTTAGGTAATTTTAGATTAGAAGGAATTCCATTAGCTTCTAGAGGGGTTCCCCAAATTGAAGTTACTTTTGATATTAACGCAAGTGGTATCTTGTCCGTTACAGCTAAGGATAAAGGGACTGGTAAAACACAGCGTATTAACATTCAGAATGCATCAACTTTAGATAAAGATGAAGTTGAGAAAATGATAAAAAATGCTGAAGAATCATCTAAATTAGATAAAGAGAAAAAAGAGAAAATCGACTTAAAAAACCAAGCTGATTTAGTTTGTTATCAGAATGAGAAACAATTAAAAGAATACGAAGATAAAATATCTTTAGATAAAAAAGAACTTCTTCAAGACGGAATTAAAGGGATTCGTGATATATTACAAAATGATGATTTTGATAATGAAGATCTTAAGAATAAACTAGAGGAGCTGCAAAAAATCTCTCAAACTGTTGGAGAAGAAATTGCTAGTTCTGCTAATCCACAAGCAAAGGATGAACCACAAGCAACTTCCGATGAAACAGTTATTGATACTGATTTCACTGATGATTAATAATTATATAGTACGTAGCTATATAAATTTAATTGCTTAATAGTTACTAATTGATATATAATTATTAATAAATAATTTTATCGGAGGATTCTTATGCTTAGTTTATATTTTTTAAAACTATTTGTTTATGCCATTGTTACTGGTTTTAGTTCACTTTTTATATTTGGGTTTTTATCTAACGATCCATCAAGAAATCCAAACCGAAAAGATTTCGAATAAGAAAATATAAAGTAAAGTTAGTACTTTACTTTATACTTTCTTATTCGAAATCTTTTCGGTTTGGAGAAGAGAAACTAATTATTATGTTATAGTATTTAGTATAAACTTCTTAATATTTGATTTGCGAGTGTAGCTCAGTGGTAGAGCGCAACCTTGCCAAGGTTGATGTCGCGCGTTCGAATCGCGTCACTCGCTTCTAATTCTAAACATACAAATTTGTATAATAATAATTAATATGTATTAATTAAACCTTAAATATTATTAACTTTATTAAAAATTAAGTTATAATAATAGTACTAATCAAAATAAATTAAATTATGTTAAAAGAAGACCAATTAACTATTGGAGGCAAAGTCTTTAATTCTCGGCTTATTATTGGGACTGGGAAGTATAAAAGTTTAAAAGATATGGTAGAATGTTTAGCAAAAAGTGAAAGTGAAATAGTAACAGTTGCTATAAGAAGACTTAATTTATTAAACATCTCCCGAAATGATAATTTAATAACATCCATTAACTGGAAAAAATTATGGTTGTTACCAAACACTGCTGGTGCAAAAACAGCTGAAGAAGCTATTCGATTAGCGTTTTTAGGTCGTGAATTGTCTAAAAGGATTGGTCAAAAAGAGAATAATTTCATTAAATTAGAAGTTATATCTGACCCTAAATATCTTTTTCCTGACCCTATAGGTACATTAAAAGCAGCAGACTTTTTAGTTAAAAAGGGTTTTATTGTACTCCCCTACACAAATACTGACCCAATGTTAGCAAAACACCTAGAAGATATTGGCTGTTCTACTATTATGCCTTTGGGTTCACCTATTGGTTCTGGACAAGGTATTCAAAGCATAAACAATATTCAAATTATTATTGAAAATTCTAAGATACCAGTGATTATTGATGCCGGGATTGGGTCTCCTAGTGAAGCAGCGCTTGCTATGGAATTAGGTGCAGAAGCTGTTCTGATTAATACTGCAATAGCACAAGCAAAAAATTCTATCATTATGGCTAAAGCTATGAATCTTGCTGTTCAGGCTGGTAGACAATCTTATTTAGCAGGACAAATGGTTCCCTATAAGTTTGCACAATCAAGTTCTCCTTTAAAGGGATCAGATTTTTTAAATTTAAACAAAAAATAGTTATCAATTGTATTAGCTAAATTTATAAAAATAAATGTCCTATCATTCAAATTTATTAGTTTTTAAAATGACAATATAAGGATTAGTATGATAAACTAATTTGAAATTAAAAGATAAATGAAAAATATCCAATAAATTAATAAAATTAGTAATTAATATTAGTTTAAAAAAGAATTAGTTCCATGATTTTTTAACCATTTTAAATCCGTAAGGAAGGAGAAGTTAGTGAATATTCCTAAACCTTTAACAACTTATTATTTTATTGTTGCAAGTAGTGAGTTTTTATTAGTTGCTGAACCTGTTGAAGAAATTTTACGTGAGCGGGTACAACATTATAGAAGAGTTAAAAAAAATATAGATTTTTGGCTTGTACAATCACCAAAATTTTTAGAGTCGGTTCAATTGACTGAGTTACAAATAAAATTAAAACAAGCTAGAATAGCTAATGAATGTTCGGCAATTGTGTCTGTAGACAAAACTTTTATTACTTGGTTAAAATTACGACTTAATAATGTAGCAATGGGCAGCTTTGTTGCGCCAACAGGTGATATTACAAGTCCATTAGCTTCTAACTTTAAAGTTGATAGTATTCAGAAATAACCTCAGAATAATAGAATAATAGAAAACTAATAATTATTAAAAGCTATATTTCAGATTCAGTTAAATTTTTTTATAGTAGACTTAAATTCAAAATATTAAAGAACGAGTTATTAATTCTCTAAATTACTAGGTTTAGTTAAAAATATAATTTAGATTAATATTTTGATCTTTAATTTAGAAAAATTACTTAAAGGAAAATTTTATTTTGCCTAAACGCTTTTATTTTAATCCAATTTAATCAAATTTAATAACAGATGATAAAATTATTTCCACGAATCAATAGTATTTGGGATGAGTATCGATCAACCTTAAATTATATTAATGATCTTGAAAAAGAATTAATATCTTTAAGCGATAATGAGTTAAAAAGTAGAACTTCAAAATTAAAATATTTTACTTCCAAAGAAAATGGTTTAGATAAAAAAACCTTGGCTGAAAGTTTTGCCTTAACTCGAGAAGCCTCTAAAAGAACAATTGATTTAAGACATTATGATGTGCAATTATTAGGAGGATTAGTTTTAAATGATGGTAAAATTGCGGAAATGAAAACTGGCGAAGGGAAAACTTTAGTTTCAACTTCACCCGCGTTAGTTAATTCTTTAGCTGGTAAAGGTGTTCATATAGTAACTATAAATGATTATTTAGCAAAACGTGATGCAGAATGGATGGGTCAAATTCACCGATTATTAGGATTGAAAGTTGGTCTTATACAATCAGATATGACAATACCAGACCGTAAAATAAATTATTCTCGCGATATAACATATGTAACGAATGTCGATTTAGTCTTCGATTTTCTAAAAGATAATATGGTAACTGATAAAAAAGAGTTAGTACAAAGGCCTTTTAATTTTTGTATCATAGATGAAGTTGATTCTATTTTGATTGACGAAGCTAGAACACCTTTAATTATTTCGCGTGATTCTGATTTAATGGTGGAAAAATATTTTAAAGCTAATGAGGCTTCTAAGTATTTGGAAGATAAAAAGCATTTTGAAATTGATGAAAAAGCAAAAAAAATAAGTCTTACAGAACAAGGTTTGAAACGTACAAAAATTTTATTAAATGTTGATAATTTATATAGTATTCAAGATCCATGGATTCCTTATATTTTAAATTCTTTAAAAGCTAGGTATCTTTTTTTCCGTGATATTCATTATATTTTAAAAGATAATCAAATTGTTATTATTGATGAATTCACAGGGAGAATAATGGAAGGTCGAAAATGGGGTGATGGCTTACACCAATCTATTGAAGCAAAAGAAAATATTCAAAATTTAAGAGGAAATGAAACTTTAGCTTCTATAACTTATCAAAATTTTTTTCGACTGTATCCAAAAATATCTGGAATGACAGGAACGGCTAAAACTGAGGAATTAGAATTCGAAAATATTTATGATTTGCCTGTTTCTATTTTACCTACATATGAAAAAATGCAGCGTAAAGATGATTCAGATTTTATTTTTATTGATGAAATAAGTAAATGGCGGGCTATTGCCCAAGAATGCTTAAAGATGTATTCTACAGGTCGACCTGTTTTAGTCGGTACAACAACTATCCAAAATTCAGAAATACTTTCACAACTATTAAATACTTATAGGGTGCCTCACCAATTATTAAATGCAAAACCAGAAAATGTAAGTAGAGAATCAAAAATTGTAGCGCAAGCTGGTTGTTTAAATTCTATTACTATTGCAACAAATATGGCAGGCCGAGGAACTGATATTTTGCTAGGGGGTAACCCTGAATTTAAAGCATTGGAATCTACTCGTTTTATATTAAAAAGGTTATTAGGGAAAAAAAAATTTTTTGTTCCTGGTATCGATTTAAGAAAATTAAAAAGAGCGTTAAAGAAAAGTCCTAAATTGGTTGCTTATTTACAAACAAACTTAGATACACTATTAGCATCGTTAGAGGTTTCAAATAAACAATTAAATCTTTTGGAAAATTTTATTTTTAACCTACACAGTCAATTATTAAGCAAATATAAAGAAAAACAAAAAAAAGAATCTGAAATTGTAAAATCTTTAGGTGGGCTTTATGTTATAGGGACTGAACGCCATGAATCAAGAAGAATTGATAATCAATTAAGAGGTCGTGCAGGAAGACAAGGTAATCCTGGGAGCTCTAGATTTTTTTTAAGTTTAAATGATCCATTAATTAGGGTTTTTGGTGGTGATAAAATACAAGAAACAATGCAAAAATTAAAAATTGAAAGTGAGATTTTAGACTCTAAATTTCTCTCAGATTCTTTAAATTCTGCACAACAAAAAGTTGAAGGGTTTTATTATGATCAGCGCAAAACTTTAAATAAATATGATCAAGTTTTGGATAAACAAAGAAAAGTTATTTATTATTTACGCGAAAAAGTTCTTTCTACTACTATTATGCGTGATTTAGTTATGGAATTTAGTGAAGGGTTTCTTGATGATTTTATAGATTACCTGGATTCACAGACTCGTGAAGGAAAGGATATTATTTTGTCGAAAAAAATTCTTAGGTTATTAAATCGTTTATCTATTTCAAATGGTATGATATATAACAATTTGGATAAGTTATCTAAATTAAAAAAATTTCTTTATGAGCAATTGTGGGCAAGTTACGCTTGTAAAGAATTTCGTTATTCTTGTTCAACAGATTCACGTGTGTTAGATAGATACAATCAACTTATATTTTTTAAATATATTGATTTTTTTTGGTTTAAGCATTTAGAAAATATGAATTTTTTGTTAGATGCTATTAGTTGGGAAGCTTATGCCCAAAAAGATCCTTTTCTTCAATATGACGAGAGGGCTACAAGTCTTTTAAATCTTACTCTTAAAGACTGTAGGGATTCAATTATATTTGAGATTTTTATTTCTAATATTATATTAACAGATATAAACTAAGATAAAAAATACGTGTACAAATTCTTTAATTTATGTTATTATACTTTCATCATTTAGTATTTATAATAAAATATATAATAAAATATTATGACAAAAAGAACATTAGGTGGAACGAATAGAAAAGTTGTTGCTGTTTCTGGTTTTCGTGCTCGAATGAAAAGTAAGCAAGGTTGTAAAGTAATAAACAATCGCCGCCGAAAAAAAAGAAAGAATTTAAGTATTTAGACAAAATTAATTTATATAAATTAAAAATATATTTTATTATGACTTTTCAAGAAGAACTTTTAATTTTATTAAAAGCCCGTTACCCTATAATTTATGTTATAACCATTGAGGAAGATCGATTAGAATATACTATTAGGAATGCTATTATTAATAAAAGCTATAGTAATTTATATGTTTGGGATTTTATTGAAGGTTATAAACTAAACCCTATAAAAAAAGAATTTGGTAAAAGGAATCCATTAGAAGCTATTGAATTTATTGAAAAAATAAATTCAAGAACCCCAAGTATTTTTATTTTGAAAGATTTTAAGAGGTTTTTAAAGGATTTAACAATTTCTAGAAAATTACGTAATATTTTACAATTACTAAAAATACAACCTAAGACTATTATTATTGTTGATTCTGAAGTTCAAATACCAAACGATCTTAAAGATCATATCACAATTATAAAATTTAATTTACCAACACCGAAAGAAATTAAAACAGAATTAACTCGCTTGAATAAAAATTTGACTGTTGAAGGGAATTTGTCTCAACGGATATTAGAAAAAGTTATTCAAGCTTGTCAGGGTTTGTCTTTAGAAAAAATTAGAAGAGTTTTGGGAAAAGCAATTGTTATTTATAAACAAATAGATCAAAACGCAATCCCGATAATTTTAAGAGAAAAGCGTCAAGTGATTAGTCAAACAGAGCTTCTAGAGTTTTGGTCAGTTAAGAGTAAATTAAAAGATGTTGGTGGAGCTTATAATTTAAAAAAATGGTTAAACGCAAGAACTGAAATATTTTCTGAGCAAGCATTAAATTATGGTTTAGTAACACCAAAAGGGGTGTTAATAATTGGGATGCAAGGAAGTGGTAAAAGTCTGATCGCAAAATCTGTTGCTTATGAATGGAAATTACCACTTTTACGTTTAGACGTAGGGAGATTATTTGCTGGGGTTGTTGGAGAATCAGAATCTAGAGTTCGTGAAATGATTGCTATTGCTGAATCTTTAGCTCCTTGTGTATTGTGGGTAGATGAAATTGATAAGGCTTTTAGTGATTCCGAACAAAATTTTGATAGCGGAACAACAACACGTGTTTTAGCTACATTTGTAACTTGGTTAGGAGAAAAAACTCTTCCCGTTTTTGTTATTGCTACAGCTAATGATATTTATTCCTTACCTGTAGAAATATTAAGAAAAGGTCGATTTGATGAAATCTTTTTTCTTGGTATACCAACAGTTGATGAGAGAAAACTGATTTATGAAGTTCATTTACGACGTTTCCGACCGGAAACTTGGCAAACTTATGACAGTAAAAAATTAAGTAAGCGTGCTCGTAAATTTTCCGGGGCCGAAATTGAACAAACTATTATTGATGCTATGTATGTCGCATTTAGTGAACAGCGGGAATTTACAACTAATGATATTTTGATAGCTATCAAAGAAACTATTCCAATTCTAGATATTGATCCCTTACGTACTGAGTTAATACAGAATTGGGCAGCATCAGGAAAAATTCGTGTTGCTTAAAAATTTTTAATCTAAAATTCTATTATTAATATGCTTAAACGTGTTTTTAAATATTTGGCTAATTTAAAATTAGCTATAATAATATTGTTAGCCATTGCAATAGTAACGAGCATTGGTTCTATTATCGAACAAAGTAAAGAAATACCATTTTATCAAAACAATTATTCAACATTGATTTTCAGTATACCATTTTGGAAAATCCTTCTTTTTTTAGGTTTTGATAATATTTATAGTACATGGTGGTTTCTATTATTACTTAGCCTTCTAGGGCTGTCTTTAGCTTGTTGTACCGTCATACAACAGTTACCAACTTTAAAATTTTCTAGAAGATACTATTTTTATAAACAGGTAAATCAATATAATAAGTTAACCTTTAAAATAAAATCAATTAAAGTCTTCCCAAGCCATTTGAGCTATACTTTATTAAAAAAGGAATATTCACTTTTCCAGCAATCTAATAGTTTTTATGCTTATAAAGGATTGATAAGTAGAGTTGGTCCTATTATTGTACATCTAAGTATTATCTGTGTATTATTAGGAAGCACCATAGGTGCATTAAAAGGATTTAACTCTCAAGAATTAATACCTAAAACTGAAGTATTTCATATCCAAAATGTTATAAAAACCGGTTTTTTTTCTTCAATACCTCAAAAAACTTTCCGGATTAATGATTTTTGGCCAACATATACTTCTAATGGTTCAATTAAACAATTTTATACAGATGTTTCAGTCTTAAATGGTCGTGGTGGAGAAATTCAAAGAAAAACTATTTCGGTAAACAATCCATTATTATTAAGTGACTTAATTATATACCAAACTGATTGGGGAATATTAGGCTTAAGATTAAAGTATATGAAGAAAGATACTTCTAGTATAAGCCTTCAACTACCGATATCAAAAATTAATAGTTCGAATCAAAAAATTTGGATTAGTTCTTTACCTAATACGAAACAAGATACCAAAAGTTTTATTGTACTTATTAAAGATCACCGAGGCCAAATTAGTTTATATGATAACGGTGGAAAATTTGTAAAGACTATTAATATAGGTGATACTATTTATAAGACTGATCTAACCAGTTTTAATTTAACTGATATAATTTCTTCTACAGGTATGCAGATTAAATCTGATCCAGGAATTAAATTAATTTATTTTGGGTTTTTATTTTTAATGATAAGTAGCCTAATTAGTTATATTTCTTTTTCAGAATTTTGGTTATTATATTTTCCTACAAAAGTTATTGCTGGTGGAAAAACAAATCGTGCAAAAGTTAAATTCAATCTTGAATTTTTAAAATTTAAGCAGTCTTTTTTTTAAAGAATCAATTGCAACTGGACATTTATATAAAATACCTGTATTATTAAATGCAAGGTAAAATATAATTCTGTATTTTATTGATTTTTTAGTTTTTAAATTTTTAAGTTATATAGCATATTAAAATAGTGAGGTCTAAAAGATGTTTGATCATCTTAGAGGAAATGTACTAGAATTGTTTTTCGGTGTCTATTGGGTTGAAATCTTTATTTTTATTTTATTTTTGATACTAGGTTTCGTACTAGAACAAAAATTTAATTTTAATAAACCTAGAAAATGGTTTTTGGCCTTTAATGGCTTAGTTTGTCAAAGAATTCTTTCAGTATTAGCTTATTATGTACCTTATTTAGATGTAGTCAATACCCATATGCCTTTAATTGCTGAAACTCATCCTTTTCTTGTAAGGATTTTTTTACCAAATTATATAGCAGAATCAGTTAATCTTATACAAAAGGTACCATTCTTATCTTTTCTTTATCTATTGTTCGGCTATGGTATTTTAGTACGTTATAAAATTCCTGAGGACAGATTTGTTAGGTTCAATATTATGTATGGTATAATAATTATCTCTTTCCAAGGGATTTTTCATGAATTATTTATTAACTTTACAAATGTATTTGTTAAAAATCCGGCAGATAAATCAGAGGCAGCATTATTAGCTTTTCTTGCTTGGGTTGTTATATTTATACCTTGTTTTTTAAGAGCTCTTTTTGGCAAATATGAAGGTAATACTTTTATGCGTGAAGCAATTGAAGTACATTTAGGTCGAGATGGTCCTGATTTTATTTGGTGGGATAGGACTAGAAAAGATCAAGCGCCAAAAAAACCTAAAAAATAATCCTATAAGATTATTTTTTAGGTTGTGAGATCAATAATTTTTGATTAAATCAAAAATTTTAATAGGCCGAGTTGGATTTGAACCAACGTAGGAAAACCAGCGGATTTACAATCCGCCCCCTTTAACCACTCGGGCATCGACCCTAACAGTATATAATATTATAGTTTGCCTGCATGAACAACTTTTTAAAAATATATTTTAATATATTTTAATATATATAAAAGACCTGGTTGTTTTTAATCTATGTTAAGTGTGTTTTAATAACCGTGTTCTTTATTTGAAAAAATGTATTATAATCCTCTTTTCCCTAGAGGGTGTTTTTATTGAACACTCTAAAATAATTATTTAAACTAATATAATATCTTATATCTTATGAAATTAGCTTATTGGATGTACGCAGGCCCTGCTCATATCGGTACTCTTAGAATTGCAAGTTCTTTTAAAAATGTCCACGCTATTATGCATGCCCCTTTAGGGGATGATTATTTTAATGTTATGCGATCAATGCTAGAAAGAAAACGTGATTTTACGGCTGTAACAGCAAGTGTTGTCGATAGACATGTTTTAGCAAGGGGATCACAAGAAAAAGTTGTTAATAATATTAGTAGAAAGGATAAAGAAGAAAAACCAGATTTAGTTGTATTAACTCCTACATGTACTTCAAGTATTTTGCAAGAAGATTTACAGAATTTTGTTAATCGTGCTTCCATTGAGACACAAGCTGATGTTTTACTAGCAGATGTTAATCATTATCGAGTAAACGAGATGCAAGCTGCCGATCGTACTTTGGAACAAATTGTACAATTTTATATAAAAAAAGCACAAAAAACTAAACAATTAGATATAACTAAGACAATAGAACCTTCAGTGAATATTATTGGCTCTTTCAATTTAGCGTTTCATAACCAACATGATATTGCTGAGCTAAAACGCCTAATGTCAGATTTAAATATAAAAATCAATAGTATTATACCAGAAGGTGCTTCAGTACAAGAATTAAAAAACTTACCTAAAGCTTGGTTTAATATAGTTCCTTATAGAGAGATTGGTTTATTGACAGCAGAATATTTAAAAGATGAGTTTGATATCCCTTTTATTGATACTACTCCTATGGGAGTAGTTGAAACTGCTAATTGCATTAGAAAAATACAATATATCCTAAATGACAATAACGCAGATGTTAATTTTGAGAAATATATTGATATACAAACGCGTTTTGTTTCTCAATCGGCTTGGTTTTCCAGATCTATAGATTGCCAAAATTTAACAGGTAAAAAAGCAATAGTATTCGGTGATTCTACACATGCAGCAGCCATGACTAAAATTTTAACAAAGGAAATGGGTATCAATGTTGTTTGGGCTGGGACTTACTGCAAGTATGATAAGTCTTGGTTTGAAAAAGAAGTCGGTGATTTATGCGATGAGATTGTTATAACAGATGACCACAATTTGATTGGTGACTTAATAGCTAAAGTTGAACCGGCAGTAATTTTTGGTACTCAAATGGAAAGACATGTTGCTAAACGTCTAAATATCCCATGTGGTGTTATATCAGCACCTGTTCATATACAAAATTTCCCTTTAAGTTATAGACCATTTCTTGGATATGAAGGTGCGAACCAAATTGCAGATCTGATATATAATTCCTTCACATTAGGCATGGAAGATCATTTATTAGAAATTTTTGGTGGCCATGATACTAAAGAAGTTTTAAGTGCAGGATTATCTGTAACTTCAGAAGATTCTGAAATAAAATGGAATTTGGAATCACAGGCGGAATTAACAAAGATTCCAGGGTTTATTAGAGGTAAGATTAAACGAAATACCGAAAAATTTGCTCAAGCACAAAAAATGGAGACTATAACATTAGAAATTATGTACGCTGCTAAAGAAGCTGCAGCTTAAACTTTTTATTTTAATAATATAATCTTCTTGACATAAATAACTTAGTATTGATATGCTGTAGTGGTATATCAATCAATTACGGGACGTAGCGCAGTTTGGTAGCGTATCTGCTTTGGGAGCAGGGTGCCGCAGGTTCAAATCCTGCCGTCCCGAATAATAATAATTAATTAGCTTCTAAAGATTAGAATACTAAAGTTAATTGTATTTTTGCGGAGTGGAGCAGTTTGGTAGCTCGTTGGGCTCATAACCCGAAAGTCGCAGGTTCAAATCCGGCCTCCGCTAGAATTTATATAAACTTATTAAATTTTCAGATTTAATTTTAGATTCATATAATTATGTCGCTTTACCCTAGTAAATATATGCCTGTTTTTGGTGGTAGTACAGGTGGGTGGTTACGTTCAGCAGAATTTGAAGAAAAATATGTTATTACCTGGAATTCTCCTAAAGAGCAATTATTTGAAATGCCTACTGCTGGTACAGCATTAATGCTTTTAGGTCAAAACCTATTATATCTTGCTCGTAAAGAACAATGCCTTGCCCTAGGTACACAATTACGAACATTAAAAATAAAGGATTACAAAATTTATAGAATTTTTCCAGGTGGAGAAATACAATTCTTGCATCCAAAAGATGGTGTTTTCCCTGAGACATCAAATGAAGGGAGAACTCCAGTAGGGAAAAGAGATTTTTCTATTGGTAAAAACCCTAACCCAGCTTCTATAAAATGGAAATAGGAAATTTATTGTCTCAGATTTTTAGTTAGATAAGGTAAGGTAATAATTCGTCAAGTTAATCGAAGATAAATTATTACCTTATCTTATAAACTTATAAATAGATAAAGTAAAATAAAAACTTTTATTTGGAATAGAGCAAAATTATAGGATCTATTTAATATAATATATTAACAAAATCAATAGGAGAGATGGCAGAGATGGTCGATTGCGTCTGATTTGAAATCAGATGAACGTTTACGCGTTCCGTGGGTTCGAATCCGACTCTCTCCTTTAATTTACTATTTTTAACAATTCTAATAATCAACTTGCTTAAAAATAACATATTAGTATATAATAATTTTATACATTAACATATTATTTTATTTTTATTAAGGATAAGAAAAAATGGCAAATACTAAATCGTCAAAAAAACGTATAAAAATTAATAAAAGAAATCGTATTCAAAATAATTCTTATAAATCTCTCATAAAAAGTTATGAAAAAAAGCATTTAAGTCTTATTAAGACTTCTAATGAAGGTGATCAGGCTTTACTTCGAGCTTCTTTTTCATCAGTCGTGAGTCAGATCGATAAAGCAGTTAAAAAAAATATTATTCATAAGAATACCGGTATTAGAAAAAAAACAAATTTATTTAGAAAAACATTTCCTACTATAGACTAATATTTTCATTTATTTTCAATATCCCGTTTAGATATAAAATATATATATATATAGATATAACTTAGATATGTTATGAAAGATATTTTAGAGAATAGAAAGCAAAAATTCCCGATAATTCTACCAGATTTATCAGAAGTTCAACGAATAAGTTTTTGTTGGTTTTTAACAGAAGGATTACCCGAAGAGTTAACAAACTGCCCTTCAATATTAAATAAAAGAAGTGGTATTGAATTAATAATTTATGGTCAAGAATATAAAATTTATTATCCTAGTTTTGCTATTTTAAATGCTCTAAAGAAAAAAGGGAATTATAACTTAAGAGTCTATGTTTTGATGTCGTTGAAAAAAAACGAAACGCTGAAAAATGGTACAGTACAATCAGAAGACTTTTCATCAAAAGAGCGAGTATTTTTTGGGGAAATACCTCTTATGACTGAGAAAGGTACTTTTATATTTAATGGTTGTGAAAGAGTCATTGTTAGTCAAATTATTAGAAGCCCTGGTATTTATTACAAAAGGATTCAAAAAGAAAAAAAAGTTTTTTATGAGGGAACAATTATTTCAAAACATGGCTCTTGGTTAACCTTTGAATTAGAGTATAATTTAATTTGGGTTAAATTTGATAAACAATATAAAATCCCTATAAATTGGTTCCTAGTTGGTTTTTCTTTAGAAGAGCATGAAATCTATCAAACGGTTCAAAACTATGAATTTTTAAGAAAAAGTGTTAAATCATTGAATTCCGTTATTTACGACAAAATGTTTCATAAGGCTACTTTTGGAAGCTATAATAAAAGTATGCTAATGTCAGTTTTTAGAATACGTGAACTTATAAATGAACGCCTTTTAAATAAAAGTTTATATGATCTTGGTGAGGTCGGTCGTATTAAACTTAATAAAAAATTGGGAATTAGTTTACCATTAAATATAAGAATTTTAACCTCTTTAGATATTCTGAAAGCTATTGATAAGTTAATCCATATTAGTTCTTATAATGAAAAGCTTGATGATATAGATAATTTAGAAAATAGAAGAGTGCGTTCAGTAGGTGAGCTTTTACAATTACAAGTACGTGTAGCCCTTAATCGATTAAGAAAAAAAATTACTACGGACGAAAAATTAACACCAGATATGTTCAGGGTTAAAAAAACAAGAAGGGGTTCTACGGATAAAAAATCTCAGGATATAAAAATTAAAGGTAACAAAAATTTTGAGGAAGACATACCATTAGAAGAAACTTTGATGCCTAATGATTTAGTAAATGCAAAAGTTTTAACTTCTGTTATAAGAGAATTTTTCGGCTTAAGTCCTCTATCACAATATTTTGATGAAATAAATGCTTTAGCGCAACTTACACATAAACGTCGAATTAGTTCTTTAGGTCCTGGGGGATTAAATAGTGAGCATGTGAGTTTTGCAGCAAGAGATATTCACCCAACACAATATGGACGTTTATGCCCAATTGAAACTCCTGAGGGACAAAAAGCTGGTTTAATTGCATCATTAGCCACACATGCAAAAATTAATAATTATGGTTTTATAACAACTCCTTTTTTCCGTGTCTATAAAGGGAAAGTACTAAGGGAATTAGGGCCAATTTATTTAACGGCAGAACAAGAAACTATATATCGAGTTGCGTCCGGAGATGTTTTATTAACAAAAGATGAATTTTTTCAAACTACCACAGTTCCTGTACGTTTTTATAATGAATTTATAATTGTTGATTCTGTTAGTGTTGATTTTATAGCGGTTTCTCCTATACAAATCATAGCGATAGGGGCTTCTCTAATACCATTTTTAGAGCATGACGATGCCAACCGGGCATTGATGGGTTCAAATATGCAAAGACAAGCTGTTCCTTTACTATATCCAAAAAAACCTATTATTGGCACAGGTATTGAACACCAAATAGCAGCAGACTCACAGGTAGTAATTATAAATTTATTAAATGGGGTTGTTGATTCCGTATCAGCAGACCGTATTATAATACTTGATAATAAAAATATTGGGAGTTCTAAAGTTTTTTTTTTAGATAAATATCGTCGTTCAAACCAAGAAACTATAATTAATCAAAAACCATTAATTTGGACTGGCGAAATTGTAAAACCTGGTCAAATTATTGCTGATGGACCTGGTACCGATGGCGGAGAGCTTGCTTTAGGCCAAAATTTAACAGTTGCTTATATGCCTTGGGAAGGTTATAATTACGAAGATGCTATTTTAGTTAGTGAAAGATTGGTGCAAGAGGATCTTTTTACTTCAATCCATATAGAAAAATATGAACTACAGCTTGTAGATGATAGTGCAAGTATAGAAGAAATAACAACATCGATTCCTAATATTGATACAGATGCTATATGTAATTTAGATACGAATGGTATAATAAAAAAAGGAACATTTGTTAATCCAGGGGATATATTAGTTGGCAAGATTACCCCTATAGTAGAGGATGAAGAATTACCCGAGAGTAAATTATTAAGAGCAATATTCAATATTAAATCACCAGAACCGGAAGATACTTCTTTAAGGGTACCAAATGGTATTTCCGGCCGGGTTATTGAAATACAAACAGCTTCACGTGAAAAAGGTGATAATTTAGCTTCTGGAGTATACGAATGGGTTTGTATCTCTATAGCGCAAATTAAAAAAATTCGAATTGGTGATAAAATTTCAGGACGACACGGTAATAAGGGTGTCATTTCAAAAATAATTCCAATACATGACATGCCATTTCTGCCTGATGGCACAGTAGTAGACGTTATTTTAAATCCTTTAGGTGTTCCTTCTCGAATGAATGTAGGTCAAATTTTTGAATGTTTATTAGGTTTTGCTGGAGATTACTTAAACCGTAGATTTAAAGTGGTTCCATTTGATGAAATGTACAGACCAAATGCCTCACGTATTCTAATAAACAAAACTTTAAAAAAAGCTGCTAAAAAGACTAATAAACCTTGGCTTTTTAATAAGTCTTCTCCGGGTAAAGTATTATTAACAGATGGAAGAACAGGTGAAATTTTTGATAATTCTGTTCTTGTTGGAAAGCCTTATATTTTAAAGCTTATTCACTTAGTTGATAAAAAAATGCATGCCCGTTCGACTGGTTCCTATTCCTTAGTCACTCAACAACCATTAGGAGGTAAATCAAAACATGGTGGGCAAAGATTTGGGGAAATGGAAGTTTGGGCTTTAGAAGCTTTTGGAGTAGCATACACTTTACAAGAATTACTAACTATAAAATCTGACGATATCAATGGGCGACATGAAGTATTTAATGCTATTATTAAAGGTCACCCAATACCGGAACCAGGTGTTCCTGAATCTTTTAAAGTATTATTAAGAGAATTAAATGCTTTAGGATTAGATATTACGACCCATCAAATTGGTAAATTAGATAATGGAGAAATGGCATCCTATAAAGTTAATTTGTTAACTCTTGTTAAATCTAAATTACTCTAAAGATTGAGTTTATTTCAAAATTATAAAAATATATATTTGTATGAAATTATGAAAAACATGAAACAACAATTTGAGTATGTTAAAATTAATTTGGCTTCACCCGAACGTATTAAAGAGTGGGCTGAAAAAATTTTACCTAATGGAGAGATAGTGGGTGAAGTCACTGAACCTGAAACGATTAATTATCGAACTCATAAGCCTGAAAAAGGTGGTTTGTTTTGTGAAAAAATCTTTGGTCCTGTTAAAAATTGTGAATGTACTTGCGGCCGGTATAAACATAAAGAACCAGATACGTTAATTTGTGAAATTTGTGGTGTAGAGTTAACAGAATCTCGAGTACGTCGCCATAGAATGGGCTATATTAATTTGTTATCACCAGTTGTACATATTTGGTATTTAAAAGGATCACCTAGTTTTTTGTCTACTATCTTAGATTCTTCAATAACTAAACTGGAAGGTGTTGTTTATAACGGAAAGGAACCTGAACAAGATCAGGATGTTTCAAAATACGATGATTTTTTTTATGATACAGAAGGTGAAGGCTTTGTTTATGGTAAAAAACGTCAAGGTGCCGAAATTTTATATGATAGATTAAAACGAATTGATTTAAAAGTAGAGATTGCAAGTAATCGTAACATAATGTTTTGTTCTAATGTTACAAAAGCAGTAGAGGATGCAATTAAAAGAATTCGTATATTTGAAAATTTCTTAACGACTAATACAAGACCAGAATGGATGGTGTTACATTTCCTTCCTGTTCTGCCCCCTGGTATTAGACCAATGGTAAAATTGGATAATGGGAGGTTTGCGACCTCAGATTTAAATGAACTTTACCGAAAAATCATTATTAGAAATAAAAGGTTAAAACGATTATTGTCAGTACACGCACCTAGTGTTGTTATTCTAACTGAAAAACGAATGATTCAAGAAGCTGTTGATACATTGATTGATAATGGGAAACGAGGTTCCAAAGTATTAGATGCAAATAAACGTCCATTAAAATCATTAGCTGATATTATTGAAGGTAAACAAGGACGATTTCGTCAAAATTTATTAGGTAAAAGGGTAGATTATTCTGGGCGTTCTGTCATTATTGTAGGCCCTCAATTGGAATTAAATCAATGTGGGTTACCCTACGAAATGGCAATTGAGTTATTTTTGCCATTTATTATTTATAAATTACTTTCGCAAGGTTTATCTCATTCAATAAAAAAGGCTAAAAAGATTATCTATAGTAATCAATCTTTTATTTGGTATTTAACAGAGGAAATATTAAGAAAACATCCTATTATTTTAAACAGAGCACCTACTCTTCATCGTTTAGGTGTGCAAGCTTTTGATCCTGTATTAGTTAGAGGAAGAGCTATCCAATTACATCCTCTTGTTTGTCCAGCTTTTAATGCAGATTTTGATGGTGACCAAATGGCAGTGCATATTCCTTTATCTTTTGAGTCACAATTGGAAACACGATTATGTCTTTTAGCTCCTAATAATTTTTTATCTCCCTCTACTGGTGAACCAAATATTCAACCATCTCAGGATATGGTTTTAGGGTTTTATTACTTAACAGCACAAAATAGAATGGGCTTAAAAGGTTCAAACAATTACTTCTCTAATTTTAACGAAGTAATAACAGCATATGAACAAAAACAACTACAGCTGCACTCTTCTATTTGGGTTAGATGTCCAAAGGATATTACTTTAGATACTGAACTTAAATTCCTAAAGACTATTGTTTTAGATAATCTACAAACTCTTCATATTTATAATAATTTACAACGTAAAGAAACAAAAGACGGACAATTATTAGTGCAGTATATTCGAACTACTCCTGGTCGTATTATTTTTAACCAGTGCATTAATAATATATTAAATAAATAGGAGAGGTATAATAAAATGTTAAAGCAATCAAAAATATTTTCTAATAATATCATCAATAAAAAAGAGTTAAAGAAAATTATTGAGTGGGCATTTAAAAATTATGGCCAGAGAAAAGCTGTTTATTTTGTAGATCAATTAAAAGAAATAGGGTTTGAATACGCCACAAAATCTGGTATTTCTATAAGTATTGAAGATTTAAAAATTTCACCTGCTAAAAGTGCTCTTATGGAAATTGCCTCTAATGATGTTTTTTTAGCAGAATCACAAGCAAATAACGGTGAGATTACAGAAGTAGAACGCTTCCAGAGAATTATTTATATTTGGAATAGTACTAGTGAAGAGTTAAAAGATCGATTAATAGAGTTTTTTAAGAAGAATGATCCTTTGAACTCTGTATATATTATGGCCTTTTCTGGTGCACGTGGGAATATTGCGCAAGTCCGACAACTAGTTGGCATGAGAGGCTTAATGTCAGATCCAAATGGTAAAATTATTGATCGGGCTATTGGAGCTAATTTTCGAGAAGGTTTATCAATTACAGATTATATTATTTCCTCTTATGGCGCTCGGAAAGGTCTAGTTGATACAGCTATAAAAACGGCTGATTCTGGTTATTTAACAAGACGACTTGTTGAAGTTGCACAAAGTATTATAATCAGTGAATTAGATTGTAAAACTGAGCGAGGTATTTTTTTAGAAGAAGATGTAGAAAAAGATGAAAAAGGGTTTTTATCTCTTAAAGAACTTCTGAACGGGCGTATTCTAGCATTGACAATTTTTAAACCAGGAAGTAAAGAAATTCTTGCTTTAAGAAATCAGGAAATAACACCTTCTGTTATAGAAGAATTAGTTAAATTCAAAATTAATAAAGTATTAATTAGGTCCCCGCTGACATGTGAATGTCGAAGAGCTGTTTGCCAACAATGTTATGGCTGGAATTTAGCCTTAGGCACTTTAGTAGAATTAGGGGAAACAGTTGGTTTAATCGCTGCACAGTCCATTGGTGAACCTGGAACCCAATTAACAATGAGAACTTTTCATACAGGAGGTATTTTTACTAGTGAGTTAATTCGTCAAGGACGTGCTCAATGTTCTGGTTATATAAATTTTTTACCAGAATTAAAAATTAGTCCTTACCGTACTAATTATGGGCAAGACGCTGTAGTAAGTGAAAACCAATCTTGGTTAGCAATAATTAATTATGCAAATGAAATCGTAAAAGTTCGGGTTGAAGCCCGTACGATAATCCTTGTAAATAATAATAATTATATTAAGCGTAATCAAGTATTATTTGAAGCTGCTCCAAAAATAAAGGAAATAAACTTAGCCGAGAAAGAAATTAAATATATTTGTGCAAAGGAACCAGGCGAGATATTTTTAGAAAACGATGGTTTCCCACAAACTTTAATCAATGATAACTTTAGTAAACGAAGTAAAAAAAATTATATTTTTTGGGTTTTATCTGGTCAAGTTTTTAGTATTGCATTTAATACTAATCTAAGGGTAAGAAAATCAGAAAAAATTTATAAAAACCAAGCGATAGCCCAATCAAAGATGGTTACTACTATAGGTGGGTTTACTCATTTATCCCGAAATAGATTAACTCAAGAAATAAACAGTTTAAGTATACAAAATTGCTCCTATGGATTAAATGATTTTAAAATATTCATAGAGAGAAATAATATTGAACTTACTAAATGTAAAGTTTATTTATCTCATACCCATGAAATAGTATTAAAACCGGAATTACTTAATAATCGTTTATTTTCTTTAGGCTCATTACGCAATAAAAAATATAGAACAAAAACTGGTGGTAAATTTTATATTTCAAATTTTTATAAGCCAAGCTTATTTGGTCATCCGTCAGGTAACAATTTTACCAATAAATTAAAATCAGGTTCAACAATTTTTTATATACCAGAAGCTTTAGTTCAAACAACTTCAAATAAAAAAGATTTTAGATTTAAAAAGGGAGATTATGTAAAAAAGGATATAGAAATTTTTCCTAACTATATTACTAATATAGAAGGCTTTATAGACTTTGAGGTTGAAAAACGAATTAAATATATCAGTATTAAGCCTGGTCAAAGACACCTATTAGATAAAAGACCAAAATTATCTAAAGAATTTAACGAACAGGTTTATTATCCTGGAGAGCTAGTATTAGATAAATTTGAAGTTAAAGTTTTAAGTTATATAGAATTTGAAGAAATTAACAATGAGATATATTTATATATCCGTCCTATAACACGTTATGAGTTTACGAATGAACGTGCAGTTAAAATTTTTGAATCAAATTGTTTTGCACCTCTCAATTTATTAGTTGAAAATTTTAATTTGCAAGTTAGATCCGGTCAACAAATTAAAATTGATTATCCAATACAATTTGTGGATTCCCCATTAACTATTGATTATTCGCTTCAGTCAAATGATACTGAGTTAATATTTGAATATAAAGGACCAGAAAAAAAGAATTCTTATGGCCAAGTTAATTTAATTTATTCACAAACTTTTCTTTTTGACTCTGTAATACCAAAAGAAATAAAGAAAACGGATATATCTTTGAATTTATTTGTAGAGGAAAAACAATTTATTGACCCTTATACGGTTGTTGGTTCGTTTGATACTATATTTCCATTTGATAATTTTGTTTACAATGTCAAAATCAAACGTAATAACATAAAATCTAATATTTTATTAACAACCAAGTCAGATTATGAAGAGATTTTTCTAGACAGTTTTACTCATAAGTATAAACAAAACCAATTTTTAAAAGTAAATAAGCTTTTCAATAATAATGTCCTTATTAAAAATTCGGGTTTAATGGAGCAAGTGTCAGGTAATAAAATTACTTTACATTTAGGCCAACCTTATTTTTTCTCTACAGGGGCTTTAATCCGAAAAATCCCTGGTGATTATATTAAAGGACAAGAAAATTTTGGGCAATTAGTATACGAACGATTAAAAACCGGTGATATAGTACAAGGTTTACCAAAAATTGATAATATTTTAGAGGCTCGTAAGCCTAAAAATGAGGCTCTGCTTGCAACCAGACAAGGTTTTATTAAATCAATAAAATATACGTCTAATCTCATTTTAATTAGTACTCTACCCTCGAAAAGTTATGATTATTATATAGCATCACGTTCTGAAAGATTATTAGTAAAAAATTATGAATCTATATGTGTAGGACAACCATTAACTGAAGGTCCTTTAAACCCTCATACTCTTCTTCACGTATATTTCCGATATTTTTGTTCTTTAGGTACATTATCTATTTATGAGTCAGCTTACAGAAGTTTAAAAAAATTACAAACTTTATTATTGACTTCTGTTCAAGCCATATATATTTCACAAGGGGTTATAATTTCAGGTAAGCATGTAGAATTAATTGTTAGAGAAATGACTCATAAGGTTTATATAGAATACCCAGGAAAAACTAATTTCTTACCTGGTGATATTATAGATTTAGATCAAGCACAATATATTAATCTTTGTATTAAAAATAATAATAAGCTTGGGTTCCGTCCCATTCTATTAGGGATTACAAAATCTTCTTTAAAAACCGATGGTTTTTTAGCTGCCGCGAGTTTCCAAGAGACAACAAGAGTTTTAACAAGAGCAGCTATTCAAGGGAAAACCGATTGGCTTAGAGGCTTAAAAGAGAATGCTATAACAGGACGATTAATACCAGCAGGTACAGGTACAGGTTTCTATGCGAATCAGGATATTACTTTTAATAAAGTTTTACTACCAGATAGCCTAATAACGAAAAAAGATAATTTAAGTTTAAAAAAACAATTAAAATTGAAACAAACAAAATTAAAAAAATTAATAAAATTTAAGTATAATAATTAAAAGTCTGCTATACTAGTTATCATATAAATAAATACAAAAATAATTATTATTTAAAGAAAACGTTTTAATTAAAAAAGTTAGGTATAAAATATTTAAAAATAAAAAGGATTATTATTTCTATGGCTAAAATTGAATTGGCTCAACTTTTGGATGCAGGTGTACATTTTGGACATAAAGCTCATCGATGGAACCCAAAAATGTTCCCTTATATCTATGCAGAACGTAATGGTATACATATTTTAGATTTAATTCAGACAACGGAATTTTTAAAGAGAGCTTGCGATTTTAGTAAAAAAGCATCAGCAAAAAACCAAACTTTTTTATTTGTTGGGACAAAAAAACAAGCGTCTTCTTTAATTGCTATTGAAGCCCAAAAATGTGGTGCATTTTATGTGAACCATCGTTGGTTAGGTGGAATGCTAACAAACTGGGTAACTATAAAAGGTCGAATTGATCGGTTAAACCAATTAGAAGAACAAGAAAAATTAAATTCTTTTAATAATCTGCCTAAAAAAGAAGCATCAAATTTAAAAAAAGAATTAGAAAAACTTAAAAAATATTTTAATGGGGTGAAGGGGATGAAAAAAATCCCTGACATTTTAGTAATAATTGACCAAAAACGTGAAATTATTGCTATTCAAGAAGCGCTTTCTTTAGATATTCCTATTATTTCAATTCTTGATACGAATTGTGATCCTAATTTAGCTACAATACCAATCCCTGGTAATGATGATTCTATTAGATCAATAAAATATATTATTAAAAATATAGCAGATAGTATTTGTTTAGGACAACAAAATTCCCTTAAAATTTAAAAAAGAAGGCCAAAATTTAATCAAAACATTAAAAATTAGGATAAAATATTATTATGACTTTAGAAATTAGTTCAGCACTTGTTAAGGAATTAAGACAAAAAACTGGTGCTGGTATGATGAATTGTAAAAAAGCTCTTCAAGAAACAAATGGGGATTTTGAAGAAGCTATTAAGACTTTACGTCAGAAAGGTTTGGCTGCTGCCGATAAGAAAGTTGATAGAAAAACTATTGAAGGGGTTGTAAATAGTTATATACATGCTGGTGGAAAAATTGGTGTTTTAGTTGAAGTTAATTGCGAAACTGATTTTGTTGCACGTCGTGAAGAATTTCAAGAGTTAGTTCAAAATATTGCAATGCAAATTGCAGCTTCTCCTGATGTTCTTTATGTTAATACTGCTGAAATACCGAAAGAACTTTTTCTCGCAGAAAAAGAAATTGAGTCGGAGAAAGAAGATTTAATTAATAAACCTGATGAAATTAAAGAAAAAATTATTTTAGGGCGAATTGAAAAAACTTTGAAAAATTTAAGTTTACTTGATCAAGCATTTATTAGAGATTCAAATATTACAATTGAGGAATTAATAAAGGAAAAAATCACTCTATTTGGTGAAAACATTAAAATTAAAAGATTTACTCGTTACACACTAGGAAGCTAAAATCATGGTTTATTATTTAAAAATTCAAAGGTTATTTTATAAAGTAACTAGCTATGTAAACTTTTAGGATTCAAAGGAATCAAGTTAATTATTAGTTTAAAAACAATACTTAAATATTTTTAAGGTTTTAATTAGGCATTACATGATAGAAAAGTTTTCTATTTAAAATTTTTCTTTTTTAGGTATTTTAAACTATAATTCTTTTAATTTTGGTTTCAATAGCATTCATCTGTATGCTTATTTTTGCATAAGGTGTTATAATTTATCTCTTTACTAAAATTAAATATGAATATTCTGGAAAGTACTAATTTTATTCATTTGAACTCATTAATCTTTTTATCAGATATCGAAGTTGGAAAACATCTCTACTGGGAATTAAATGATATTACTTTTCATGGCCAAGTATTAATCGTTAGTTCTTTTGTAATATTATTAACACTTTTATTTTCATTTTTAGGTACATCAAACAAGAATATAGTTCCAAATGGTTGGCAAAATTTTATGGAGTCCGTTGTTGAGTTTATTAAAGATATCGCTCAAAATCAACTTGGTGAAACAGCTTACCGACCATGGTTACCATTTATTGGTACTTTATTTTTATTTATTTTTGGTTGCAACTGGGCAGGTGCTATAATTCCTTGGAAGTTAATAAAGCTTTCTGAAGGGGAGTTTGGAGCTCCAACAAATGATATAAATACGACCGTAGCCTTATCTTTATTAACATCATTTATGTATTTTTATGCAGGTCTAAGTACAAAAGGGTTTGGATATTTTAAACGATATATCGAACCTACACCTCTTTTATTACCAATTAATATTTTAGAGGATTTTACAAAGCCTCTTTCATTAAGTTTCCGACTATTTGGTAATGTTTTAGCAGACGAATTAACTGTTTCTGTTTTAGCTTTATTAGTTCCTTTAATTGTACCCTTACCGGTAATGCTTCTAGGTGTATTTGCTAGTTCAGTTCAAGCCTTAATTTTTTCAACTCTTGCTGGTGCCTATATTGCTGAAGCTGTTGAAGGACATTAATTCTAATTAATGATTATATTAGTATTTTAATGTTTAAAGGAATTTATTAGAAATTTGTTAATTTTTTCTTATCTAACCCATGAATAAATTATATGGATTCAATTGTTTCTGCTGCATCCGTTATAGCTGCTGGTCTTGCTGTTGGTTTAGCTGCGATTGGGCCTGGAATCGGTCAAGGTACTGCTGCTGGTCAAGCTGTTGAAGGTATTGCTCGTCAACCAGAAGCAGAAAATAAAATCCGTGGTACTTTACTTTTAAGTTTTGCCTTCATGGAAGCGTTAACAATTTATGGGCTAGTTGTAGCTTTAGCTTTATTATTTGCAAACCCATTTACTGGTTAATAAACTAGAACTAAGACGTTTATAATTTATAATTTAATATATATATTAAATTATAAATTATAAACGTCTTGGCTATTAATATCAATCAGTTATCCTTTCCCCATAAAAATTTTATTTTTAATACTAAAACTAAAAGATGTTTTATAACTATAATTCCATTTTAATAATAGGAACTGAAAAAACTGGAGGACTATTCGATTTTGATGGTACATTACCAATTATAGCATTACAATTTGTCATTTTTATGTTCATTTTAAATTTTATCTTATATACACCTCTTTTAGATACGATTGATGAGCGAAACCTTTATATTAAAAAAAGTTTAGATGAAGCTACAAGTGTGCTAACAAAGTCTAACCAATTAAATGTAAAATACGAAGCGAAGACATCAAAAGCACGTAAAGCAGCTAAATTAGATTTATTAACTTACCAAAAATTATATAAGGATATTCTAGAGGAAAAAATGAAGTCTTCTCAACTTTTTATTGATAAGTTTTTAATTGAAACAACTCAAAATTTTGAAAATAATAAGGATAGCATATTAACAAGTTTCGATAATGAAATTGAGTCTTTAAGTAGCCAAATTATGACGAAACTTCTTACTTAAATAGACTTTTATTTTTTAAAAGTAAATAACGCCTATGAAAATTTACAAATATTAATTAATTAAGAAAAAAATGAAAAGTTATCTAGAGTACTTTGCATCAAGTGAAAATTTTGGAGTAACATTAAATACGGATATATTTGAAACAAATATTATAAATATAATTTTGTTACTAGTAATCCTTTTTGTTGTGATAAAAAACTTTTTAACTGAAAATCTTACAGCGCGTAAAAAAAAAATTGTAGATGATATACAAAATGCTGAAACCCGTCTAGCAGATTCTAACAAACGTTATACTGAAGCTAAAAAACAATGGGCCCAAATGGATATAATCATTAAAGAGATAAATCATCAGATGGAAGTTACAAAGCAGAATGTTTTAAAACTTAAATGGGAACAAGGGAAAGAAGATCTTTCTAAAAAATTTACTACAGCAATAGCAGTTTTACGTAATAGAGAGAATAAAATTTTTAATGATGTTATTAAGGAAGTTTCGAAAAAAGCATTAAACCGTGTTATTTTCAAACTTCAAAAACAATTAGGAAAAGCGGAACAATCCGCTATTGTAAATCGGAAAATAACGCAATTAGGAGACTAAAAATGGCTAACACAATGTTTGGTTCAAAAATAGCAAATCCGTATTCAGAAGCTTTATTACAATTAGGTTTAAATTTGTATTTAAAAGAAGAGAATGCTGATACTCAAGTTTTCTTTCAAATTATTTTTGATATGGAGAATTTATTAACAATATTAAAATTAACTCCAGTCTTAGAAAAATATTTAGCTAATCCTTTGATTCAAGATAAAGATAAAAAAAATGTTTTAGAAAAGTGTTTACCAAAAAAAACAAGTTCTACAACAAAAAATTTTTTAATGCTTCTGGTAGATAAAAAAAGAATAGGTTTTCTTCAAATTATTATCCAAACTTTTTTGAATAAAGCTTATGATTTTGTTTGTCTTAAATTTGTTGAAGTGTATTCTGCCTCTCCCTTAAGTAAAGAACAACAAACACAACTAAAAGAAAAACTTAAAATATTACTAGGTCCTGAGTTTACAACTTCTAAAGTTTACTATTCTAAAATTAATATAACATTCCGTATAGATAAAGAAATTTTAGGTGGCTTTATTATTAAAGTTGACTCTAAAATTATTGATTTAAGTTTACGTGGGGAATTAGAAAGCTTGGCAAAACAAATGGAAGTAAGTTTATTAACTTAAAATTTCTAATATTGCTTTTTGTAAAGGTGTTTTCATAGTTTTTGCTATAGCTACAATAAAGTATAAAATTGTTCTATCCTTTTTTTCTATAATTTAAAGTTTTTATTCAAGGAAGAAAAAAAATTGAGTATCTTATGACAAACCCAAATGAAATAAGTAATATTATTAGAAAACAAATTGAAGATTATAGTACCGATTTAAATGTTGATATTATTGGAACTGTATTACAGGTTGGGGATGGTATTGCTCGTGTTTATGGATTAGATGAGGTAATGGCTGGTGAATTATTAGAATTTGATGAAGGTACAATTGGGATTGCATTAAATCTAGAGAATGACAATGTTGGTGCCGTTCTTATGGGTGATGGTCGAGAAATTTTAGAAGGAAGTACAGTAAAAGCAACAGGTCGAATTGCTCAAATTCCTGTAGGTGACAGTTTATTAGGTCGAGTTTTAGATCCTTTAGCTATACCAATTGATGGTAAAGGTGAAGCATCTTCAACAGAAACACGTCTTATTGAATCAATGGCTCCTGGTATTATTAGTAGAAAATCTGTTTGTGAACCATTACAAACTGGTATTACTGCCATTGATGCTATGATTCCAATTGGTAGAGGTCAACGTGAATTAATTATTGGTGATAGACAAACTGGAAAAACTTCTATTGCCTTAGATACAATTATTAATCAAAGGGGACAAGATGTTGTTTGTGTTTATATTGCAATTGGTCAAAAAGCTTCTTCTGTTGCACAAGCTGTAACTAATTTACAAGAAAGAGAAGCTTTAGATTATACTGTAATTGTTGCTGCTAATGCAGACCAACCTGCAACACTGCAATATATTGCGCCTTATACAGGTGCAGCGATTGCTGAATATTTTATGTACACGGGTAAACATACTTTAGTAATATATGATGATTTATCAAAACAGGCATCAGCATATCGTCAAATGTCTTTATTATTACGTCGTCCACCTGGTCGAGAAGCTTACCCAGGGGATGTTTTTTATTTACATTCACGTTTATTAGAACGTGCTGCAAAATTAAATGATGTGCTTGGTGGGGGTAGTATGACTGCATTACCAATTATTGAAACACAAGCGGGTGACGTTTCTGCATATATACCTACTAATGTAATTTCAATTACTGATGGCCAAATCTTTTTATCAGGTGACCTGTTTAATGCTGGTTTACGTCCTGCGATTAATGTTGGTATTTCAGTATCTCGAGTAGGTTCTGCAGCGCAAATAAAAGCTATGAAACAGGTTGCCGGTAAGCTAAAATTAGAATTAGCACAATTTGATGAGCTTGAAGCATTCTCACAATTTGCTTCAGATTTAGATAAGGCAACGCAAGCCCAACTAGCTCGAGGGCAAAGATTAAGAGAAATTTTAAAACAAGCTCAAAATTCCCCAATCCCTGTAGCTGAACAAGTAGCCATTATATATATTGGTACGAATGGATTTTTAGATGATTTAGAAATTAGTGAAATTGCACCTTATATCAGAAGTCTTCGTGAGTATATAACAAATTCTAAACCAGAATACTTAGAAATTGTAAATTCTTCAAAACAATTAACTGGTGAAGCCGAAACAATTTTAAAAAGTGCAATAGATGACGTAAAAAAAACTTTTAAAGTTTAATATTATTAGACTTTAAAGACTTAAAAAGTCTTTAAAGTCTAATAATATTAAACTTTAAAAGTTTTTTAGAATAAACCTAATGTTATTGCTTTACTGATTGGTAAACAAGCGCCAATTCCTAACCATATAGCAACAAATGTTCCTATTAAAAAGACAGTTGAAGCTACTGGTCTTCTAAATGGATTTTGGAATTTATTAACATTCTCAATAAAAGGTACTGTTATTAAGCCTAACGGCACAGCAGCCATAGCTAACACACCTAATAATTTATTTGGTAGTACACGTAATAAATTAAAAGTTGGGAAAAAATACCATTCAGGTAGAATTTCTAAAGGAGTTGCAAATGGGTTAGCTTTCTCACCTAAAGCTGAAGGTTCCATTACAGCTAAACCAATAACTAATACAAAAGTCCCTAAAATACAAATAGGAAACATATAAAAAATGTCATTTGGCCAAGCAGGTTCACCATAATAATTGTGGCCCATTCCTTTTGCTAATTTAGCACGTAATTTAGGATCCGTTAAATCCGGTTTTTTTAAGATTGACATAATATCTCCTATTATTATATTTATATATATTAAAAACTAAAATCTTATTTCTTTAATAAATCATATTAAATATTATTTTTCTTAGATTTATAATGGTCCCGAAATACCTTGTTTTCTTATCATTAAGAAATGTGTGATCATTAGAGCTGCTGCTACTAATGGTAAAACAAAGGTATGTGCACTATAAAAACGTGTTAATGTATTTTGTCCTACACTAACTCCCCCACGTAATAGTTGAACTATGGGAGGTCCAATAATAGGGACAGCTTCAGGTACTCCTGTTACAATCTTACATGCCCAAAATCCCACTTGGTCCCATGGTAATGAATAACCTGTAACACCAAAAGACACTGTTGTAACAGCTAGAGTTACTCCTGTAACCCAGGTTAATTCACGAGGCTTTTTAAACCCTCCAGTTAAATAAACTCGGAAAACGTGTAAAATTAACATAAGTACCATCATACTTGCAGACCAGCGATGAATAGATCGAATTAACCATCCAAAGTTTACTTCAGTCATAATATATTCAACCGAAGAAAAAGCTTCACTAATACTAGGTCTGTAATAGAATGTCATTGCAAACCCTGTTGCAACTTGAACTAAGAAACATGTAAAAACAATACCCCCAAAGCAATAAAAAATATTAAC